AGATCTCTAAGTTATGTTAACTTAGAGATTCTTATTTATTACCAAAAACCTAAAGACACAGCTTTATCAATTGGTAAACAAGCACCAATACCAAACCAAACAGCAAAAATAAATCCAAGAATAAAAACTAAACTAGCAATCGGACGACGGAATGGATTTTGGAATTTATTTACATTTTCTATAAAAGGTACTGTAGCTAACCCTAAAGGCACAGCTGCCATCGCAAGTACCCCTAATAATTTATTTGGTAAAACCCTTAATAAATTAAATGTAGGGAAGAAATACCATTCAGGTAAAATTTCTAATGGAGTGTTAAATGGATCCGCTGGTTCACCTAATTGTGTAGGTGACATTACGCCTAAACCAATACAGCAAGCGAATGTACCTAAAATACAAACAGGGAAAACATATAATAAATCATTTGGCCATGCTGGTTCACCGTAATAATTGTGACCCATACCTTTAGCAAGTTTTGCTCTTAATTTAGGATCTGTTAAATCTGGTTTTTTAATTACTGACATAATAATTCCTTCTAAAAATAGTATTAGTAAGTTTTTTTTTCTAGTTATAGAGGTCCTGAGATACCTTGCTTACGTATCATTAAGAAATGTGTTAACATTAATACTGCAGCAGCTAACGGTAAAACAAATGTATGTGCACTATAGAAACGCGTTAATGTAGCTTGACCAACACTTTCACCACCACGTAAAACTAAAACTAGTGGATCACCGATTAATGGAACTGCAGCAGGAACACCCGTTACAATTTTGCAAGCCCAGAATCCTACTTGATCCCAAGGTAAAGAATATCCTGTTACACCAAATGATACAGTAACGACAGCTAAAATAACACCCGTTACCCATGTTAATTCTCTTGGTTTTTTAAATCCACCGGTTAAATAAACACGGAATACATGTAAAACCATCATCATTACCATCATACTAGCTGACCAACGATGTACTGAACGAATTATCCAGCCAAAGTTAACACTTGTCATAATATACTCTACTGATGCAAATGCATCAACAACGCTAGGACGATAATAAAAAGTCATTGCAAATCCTGTCGCTACCTGAATTAAAAAACAAGTAAAAACAATTCCGCCGAAACAGTAAAATATATTTACATGCGGTGGTACATATTTACTAGATATATCATCTGCAATAGCTTGTACTTCTAAACGTTCTTCAAACCAATCGTAAACTTTACTCATAAAAATCATTGTAAGAAATAAACACAGCTAAGCAAAATTAAAAAAGGCGAGAGTGAGATTCGAACTCACGGAATCCGCAAAGATTCATCTGATTTCAAATCAGACGCAATCGACCAACTCTGCCATCTCGCCAAAAGATTAGTATTATAACTAATCTTATCTTAAATATAAATTAACTTTCGTAAGTAGTAGTTCCACTAAATTTAATTGAAGCAGGATTTGGATTTTTTCCTATTGAAAAACCACGACTATTTACTGAAGTCCGACCTGGATTTACTTTCTCAGGAAAAACGCCATCTTTTGGATGTAAATATTGAACTTCACCACTTGGGAAAATACGATAAATTTTATAATCATTTATCTTAAAAGTTCGTAGTTGTGTTCCTAGAGCTAAACATTGTTCTTTTCTTGCTAAGTACAATAAGTTTTCGCCATTACGCATAATCGCGGCACCACCAGTAGGCATTTCAAAAATTTGTTCTTTACTACTAGTCCAAGTAATAGCATATTTTTCTTCAACTTCAGCTGCGCGTAACCATCCACCGGTACTTCCTCCAAATGTAGGAAACGGTGTTTGTAAATTTAATGTCATACGTAAAACCTTATTAATATTTAACGTTCAATATATAATTCTAATAAAAAAATAAATTTTTTTACGTTAATTTATAAAATTTTCTAGCGGAGAATGGATTTGAACCATTGACCTTCGGGTTATGAGCCCAACGAGCTACCAGACTGCTCTACTCCGCGCGTTTCGATTATTCATTTAACGAAGCTAAACAAGATAAATCAAAAATTACTTTTTTAAAAATCTTATATTATAAGAGATAGTTACATTACTATTATAATATAAGATTATTGTTTTGTAAACATATAGATTCAAGAAAAATAAAATTTTTAATTTATTTCATTTTTCCCTTCATTTATACTATCAGTTAAAGATTTTAAAATTAATTTTATAGATCGAACGGCATCATCATTTCCGGGAATTGGAATATCAACTAAATCTGGATTACAATTTGTATCTAATATAGAAACAACAGGAATACCCAGTTTACGACATTCACGAATTGCTGTTATTTCACGTTTTTGATCAACAATAATAGCAATATCAGGTAATCGATCCATGTTTTTAACACCATTTAAATGTTTACGCAATTTTTCTAATTCTTTTCTACGTAATGATGATTCTTTTTTAGTCAATAAATTAAAAACTTGATCTGCTTCTTCTTTTTCAAGAGTATTCAAACGATCTATACGACTTTTTAAAGTTGTCCAATTTGTAAGCATTCCACCTAACCATCGATAATTTATATAATAAGAATTACAACGTTTGGCTTCTTGTGAAATTAAAGTACTTGCTTGTCGTTTTGTACCAACAAACAAAAACGTCTTTTTTTTCTCTGCTGCTGAACGTAAATAAGAATTTGCTTCTTTTAATAATTGAGCAGATTGTACTAAATCTAAAATATGAATATTATTACGTTCTGTATAGATATATGGAAACATTTTAGGATTCCATCGATAAGCTTTGTGTCCAAAATGAACACCAGCTTCTAATAATTGGGCTAAAGTGACATCAGCCATAAAAATTTAAACTCCTTAAGTTAATAATAAAATTAATTATCACAACTAAGACTACCAAATTACTTATGGAAACGTCTATAGTTGAAATTAAATTTTTTCAAATAGCGAAATAGAATTATTTGTAGTCAAATTTTTTAAACTATTAAAATTAGTGTTGAAACAATTTTTATAATTTTGAGAACCAGTTCCCGCTGGAATAAGATGGCCAATGATAATATTTTCTTTCAGACCACGTAACCAATCAACTTTTCCTTCAATAGCAGCTTTTGTTAAAACACGTGTTGTTTCTTGGAAACTTGCTGCTGAAATAAAACTTGGATTATTTAAAGCTGCTTTCGTAACACCTAATAATAATGGAACATAAAAAGCTGGCTGTTTTTTTCTTAAACTAATAATCTCATTTATATATTGAATATGATATAAATCAATTACTTCACGTGGTAATAATGGTGTATCTCCTTCATGTGTTATTAAAACTTTTGTTGTCATTTGTTTAATAATTACTTCTAGATGTTTATCCGCAATTGAAACTCCTTGTGATTCATATACTGATTGAACGGAGTTTAAAATTAATGATTGAACTTTTTTGAAACTACGATAACTCGCTTCATAATTATTACTTAATCGATATGATTTTAAAGTTTGATTTTTATCACAAAAAAAATTTTTGATTAAGCCATAATAGTTAAAATAAACTTTTAATAAGTTATGTGGATTAATACGTTCATTTTCTCTAATAGTTGTTCCAATTTTACGAAATTCAAAGCTAGGATCAATCCCACTTTTACTTATTAACAAACCTTTTTTTTGATTTATTGATAAATTTTTACCTAATTGTTTTTTCTTACGAGCTTCTAATAATTCTTCAATACGAGGTAAACCTTGTACAATGTCACCGGTAATTTCTTTTTCAAAATTCAATAAACCAAGTGTTTGACCATTTGAAACAAATTCGCCATTTTTGCAAAATACACTATTCAATTCTTGTTCAAAATAATCTTCCGTAATTGAATGAATACCTACTGTTTTAGAAAAAGGATACCCAAAAAATTCAACTTTTATTAAGTTTTCATCGATCATAGAAGATTTTTTAACATTATTGACAATTAATTCTGAATTTTTAATCAAAACTGAATAATGAGTTTTATATTTTTTTAATGCACTAGACTTTTTAAATTTAACTAAAGCTGAAAACTTTTCAATTGTTTTTTTTGTATTAGAAGTTATTAAAAAATTTTGTACAAAAATTGGAATTGGAGAACTGTACAATTTTCCATTTTTTTTAATGAACATTTTTGATAGTTCAATTTTTGAGCCTTTATATTCTTCATTTACAGTATCAAAATGTATTTTTTTATTTATTATTTTCTTAGTAACATCATAATAATTTAAATAAATCGATTTTTTTGTCTTTAAGTTGTTAGAAAAAGATAATTTATTCAAATTTAGTATCTTATATTTTAAATTGATACTATTTGTTGAATTGTCAGCTTGACAATTTGGAAAAAAGTAAGGTTTTCCTTTCTGAATTGTTAAAAACTTATCATTATCAATTATAACTTTTCCAATTTGATTAATATTAACATTATTTATAATTAAATCATTTAATGATTTATTTTTAATTTTTTCTTTTTCAATTGTCAGACAATCCTCATTTGAAATTAATAAAATTTGTTTATTATCCTTATATTTAGATTTTAGTTTTACAATTTCTAAAGAATTTAACGTAATATTTTCAAAATATCCTAAAATTGTATATGAATCGACAAATTGATTTGCTTGGATTAAAATACAAGATTCGATATTTGTATATTTTAATTGAGCAGGAATATAATTTGTTAAATAAAATTTTTGTAAAAGTAATAATTTAACTTGATTACCCCACTTATCCACCTTAATTTGAAGATTTGCATTGTGCTGTTTAAAATTTTCTATCTTTAAATCAAGAATAGTTTTAATCAAAACAATATTTTTAGCGCTTTTAATTTTTTGATTAGATTTATATAAGTATTGTGTGCTAGGTTTTAATTTAAGAATTGATTCAATTTGAATGTTTTCTCCAAAATAATAATTAATAGATTTTGTTCTAGGAATTTCAAAAATCTCTAATGGTCGAATTAATAATTGATCAATTGATTTACCCATTATATGTTGACATAAAACTGGTGTAGATATTTTTATATTATCAAAAATAATTTCACCTGGGTAAAATACTTTATTAGCAAAATTTTTAAATTGTTTTCCTTGGTAAACTAATCCTGATTTAATTGAAATTTCTTGAATAAGATTGTTTTGTTGGCTAATAAGTACAATACCAGCTTTTTTTGAAAATAATCCTGGTATAATTTCAAATTTTTCTGAAATAAAACTTCCATGTTCTACTAGTAGTAAACTTTTATCACAATTTAATTTATATACTTCCTCAGGTAACCAAATAATTGAACTAAAATTTATTTTTAAAGGATTTTTAGAAATTTGATTTTTGTTAAATATAATTTCCCCAGAATCCAATTCAGTATTTTGACTATTAAAACGGTTTAAATAAATCAAAATTTGATCTGGTAAATTAAATTGACTTTTAACATATTGATTATAGTAAGGTATACCACCAGTTTCTGTTTTATAATGATTTTCAATCAAACTTGCAAAATGACCATTTAATTTTGGTTCAAAATAAAGATTTGAATTTTTAGCATTAAATTTTAGACTATACGTTAGGTTATTATTTTTTAATAAATAGAATTTTGTTTGATTATTTGTATTTAATTTTTTTAATGTTGAATTTTTAAAAGTTATATTATTATTATTAATTTCAATAGCCCGTTCAAATAAATTAGTTTTTTGATTAGTTAGACTTACAAAACCTGAGGATTGATTTACTAATTTTGTTCGAAAAACATAACTATGTTTATTTATTTTATGATCTGTATAAAAATTTACGAACGAATTAAATGGAGCTTGATAAAGTTGCCCATATAAAATCCATAACATTTTATTTTTATTTATAAAGTTTGCTTTATTTTTTAAACGCGGCATGAAAACTTCACCAGAATTAGTACTCAAAACCGATTTTATTTCTGTTCTCGTTTGTTTTTCAGTTTTAGTTACCTCTCCAATAAGTGTATCCTTTTTAATATATTGATTATTTTTAGTAAACAAAATAGTATTAGGAAGAACTTCAACTTGAATCAGTTGTTCTTCTTTTTTTTCTGGAATAATAAGTAAATAAGCAGAGTTTTTTGTCAACAATACATCTTCACCTCTATTTGTTCTTAATATTAAAGTTTTTAAAATTTTGGCAAATTTTATTATTCCATTTGTAGGACTAATAATTTGTTGTCGTGCTTCTGAAGTAAAAATACCTCCAGTATGAAAAGTTCTCATTGTTAATTGTGTTCCAGGTTCACCGATTGATTGACCAGCAATAATGCCAACTGCTTCACCGATGTCAATTAAATTTTCATTTGCTAAATCCCAACCATAACATTTTTGACAAATTGAACGATATAAACTGCATGTTAAAGGAGAACGAATATGAAACTTTTTAATCTTTAATTGTTTAAAACTTCTAAGCAAATTTGGGGTGATTTGTTGATCAATATCTGCAATTTTTTCGTTTGTTTTAGGATCAAATACAGCTTTACTTAAGAGTCTACCTAAAATTTGGTCATAAATAGATTTAATAAGTTGATTATTAACTTCAATATTAAAAACTATACAACTGTGAAATGTTAAACAATTTTTTTCACGAATTATGATATCTTGAGACACATCAATAAGACGGCGAGTTAAATAACCCGAGTTTGCAGTTTTTAATGCAGTATCGACAATCCCTTTTCTTGCTCCATAACCTGACATTAAATAATCGGTTATTGTCAATCCTTCTCGGAAATTTTTTTTAATCGGTAATTTAAGAATTTGGCCACTTGGATCAGACATTAATCCTCTCATTCCAACAAGTTGGCGAACTTGTGATAAATTGCCGCGAGCACCTGAGAATGCCATAATATAAACAGAATTCAAAGGATCATAATTTTTAAAAAATGAAACAACTTCATCTTTTAAAGATTCACTAGTAATACTCCAAGTATCAATAATTTTTTGAAAACGTTCTACATCTGTAATTTTACCTTTTATACATATTTTTTCAGCATTTAAAACTTCTTGCTGAGCTTTTTGTAACATTTTATTTTTTATGAAAGGAACCCTTAAATCTTCAATACTAATAGAAATTCCAGCTTGTGTTGCATATTTAAAACCTAAATACTTTAATTCATCTGCTAATGAACAGGCTTGCATTGAATTATATTTAGTAAAACTCCAAGCTAATATCTGCTTTAATTGCTTTTTGTTAATTAATGTATTTTGATATATGTAATTTTCCATAAAATTTTTATTTTTTTACAATACTAGTTTTAATGTTTTTTGAATGGTATAATTGAAAATTACTCGACCAGTTGTTGTTTGAATATATTGAACTAATTGCTTTCCATCTTTATCTTTACGTATCTGTAAATTATTATATAATTCAATGTAAGTCTCATCACTTAAAACAATCCTTTTAATAAATTTTGATGATTCAGAAATTGGATTATTATAACGAACCCAAATTGATGTATGTAATTCAATTTGATCTTGATTATAGGCCAAAATAACATCTTCTAAATTTGAAAAATAATTATTTGATCCTAAAAGTTGTTTAATATTGTTTACTGTTAAATAATAGCAACCTAGTACCATGTCTTGACTTGGAGTAATAATCGGTTCACCATTTGCAGGCGATAAAAAATTATAAGGAGCTAACATTAACATATAGCATTCTGCTTGTGATTCTAATGATAATGGAACATGAACAGCCATTTGATCTCCATCAAAATCAGCATTAAACGCCGTACAAACTAATGGATGTAATTTAATAGCGCGTCCTTGAACTAAAATTGGTTCAAAAGCTTGAATTCCTAATCGATGTAAAGTCGGAGCCCGATTTAAAAAAACAGGATGATTCGATAAAACTTTTTCTAAAACTGAATCAATTGATGATTCATTCTGTTGAATTAGATTTTTCGCAACTTTCATATTACTTGCTAAGCCTTGATTAATTAATTCGCGAATGATAAAAGGTTGGAATAACTCAATTGCCATCTCATACGGTAAACCACATTGATTTAATTTTAAACTTGGACCAACAACAATAACAGTACGACCAGAATAATCAACACGTTTGCCTAAAAGATTTTGACGGAAACGTCCATGTTTACCTTTAATAATATCAGATAATGATTTCAATGGACGATTATTAGCACTTAAAGCAATTTTTCCTCGTTTTCCATTATCGATCAAAGTATCAACAGCTTCCTGTAACATTCGTTTTTCATTTCTAATAATCAATTGTGGTGCATCTATTTCTAATAATCTTAAAAGTCGATTGTTTCTTGTGATAATACGACGATATAATTCATTTAAATCTGATGTCGCAAATCTACCACCATCTAATTGAATCATTGGACGTAATGCTGGTGGAATTACTGGTAATATGGTAATTACCATCCATGAAGGATCAGATCCAGTGGCTAATAAATTTTCTAATATCCGAATTCTTTTAATAGCTTGATCTCGTAATTTATAAATTCTTTGATATTCCCATTTTCTAAACCATTTAGAACAATCATAAATAGGCTTTTCTTTGTGTAAAACTTTGCTACAAATTGTTATAAATTTTCTCGTTTTCAAAATTTCCCGATTAAGATTTAATTTTTCTAATTCTTTTTTAATTAAAACTGAACCAATTAAGTAATTGGGTGTTGTTCTCAATAAATATTTTGGAGTATTTCGACGTCTATTTTGAACTTTTGGTTTTGGATAAGGTTTTAATGGATAACCAGTAAATCCTAATTCTCTACTTCGACGATATTGTTGGAGATCCCAATGTAAGCCATAAAAAGAAATTTCATCTTCAGCAATAAAATAAGCTAATGAAGCTAGTTTTATTCGTTTAATTCTATTATCACGTAAATTTATTTTACCAGATTTAATAGCAAATTTTTTTTGATAATCTTGCTGAAAAACTTGATGAATTAATAACTTTAATGAGTTATCTTTTTTTAACATTTCTAAAATTCTTTTGGAATTTTTTTTAATTTTTTTTAATTTTAAAATAGAGTTTTTGTGATAAATTTCTTTTGAATATCGATTGACTTTATTATGTAACAAATGTCTTTTAATTCTTTGATAAGTTGTTTGATGTCCTGACCATAAACCTGATTTGTAACTTTTTACAAATTCTTGTAATACTTCATTAATTTCAGGATTTCTTTTCAATTTTAAATTTATATCAATCAACTGAAATATATCTGGTAAGTAATAAAGTAATCCGGTATCTAGTCTTTTTTCACATTGTTCAACTTCTAAAAGTAAAGCCATATAATTTGGTCGACTATTTATATACCAAACATGTGTTACTGGATAAATTAGATTAATATGACCCATTCTATGACGTCTAACTCGAGATTCTGTTAATTCTACGCCACAACGTTCACAAATTAAACCATCATAACGAACTCTTTTATATTTTCCACAAGCACATTCTAAGCTTTTACTTGGACCAAAGATTCGTTCACAAAATAAACCATCCATTTCTGGTTTAAATGTCCGATAGTTTATTGTTTCTGATTTTTGAACTTCACCTATTAGTTGACCATTTGGTAATCTACGCTGTGACCATTGAAGAATACGAACAGGAGATGCTAGTTTAATTTTTATATAATCAAATTCTTTTTCGGTTCTTATCATATAGAATTATATAAATTAAAAATATTAGAACGATATACTTGTTAAATTTGAAGTAGGTGGAAAAGTTTTAGTTAATGGATCATATTTTTCAATTAGATTAACTTCTACTTCATAATTTTGATTTGTATTAAATTGTTCAATACGATAGCTACTGATATCTAATCCAATAGATCGAAGTTCTTGTAATAATACTTTAAATGATTCCGGTATTCCTGAAGTTGGAATTGACTGTCCTTTAACAATTGCATTTAGAGTGTCATTCCTACCTTCCATATCATCTGATTTAATTGTCAATAATTCTTTTAGCGTAAAAGCAGCACCAAATCCTTCTAGTGCCCAGACTTCCATTTCTCCGAATCTTTGACCACCATGTTGAGCTTTTCCTCCTAACGGTTGTTGAGTAACTAATGAATATGGACCAGTTGCTCGTGCATGCATTTTGTCATCTACTAAGTGAATTAATTTTAACATGTATGCATTCCCAACAGTAATAGGATTATCAAATTCTTTTCCTGTTCTTCCATCAACTAATACCATTTTTCCTGGTGAATATGGATTAAATAGCCAAGCTTCATTTCTTTCAATTGATGCTTGTCTCAATTTTTTATTTATCAAAATTCTAGAAACTTCTTGACCATACATTTCATCAAATGGCAAAATTTTAAATCTTCTATTTAATTTATGACCTGCTAAACCTAATAAACATTCATATAATTGACCAACATTCATTCTTGATGGTACCCCCAAAGGATTTAAAATAATATCAATTGGTGTACCGTCAGGCAAAAATGGCATATCTTGTCTAGGTAATATACGTGAAATGATACCTTTATTTCCATGTCGACCAGCAATTTTATCACCAACTTGAATTTTACGAATTTGAGCGATAAAAATTTGAATTTTTTCAAATTTGTAAGCTAATTTTGTTCGTCTATTAAATGTTAAAGTTTCAATAACCCGACCATATTCTCCTTCAGGCATTCTAAATGAAGTATCACGAACCCCTTTTGCTTTTGCACCAAAAATTGCTCTAAGTAATTTTGCTTCAGGCAACTGTTCCGAGTCATCTTTTTCAATTACTTTACCAACTAAAATATCCCCAGGTTTTACAAATGTTCCAATTGAAACAATTCCATCTTCATTTAAATGTTGAACATCTGAAAAATTCAAATTAGGAATATTTTTTGTTGTTTTTTCGAAAACTTCTGCTGTTTGATCAATTTCAATTTCATATTTTTCAATATGTATTGAAGTGAAAACATCTTCATAAACTAATCGTTCATTTATCAAAATTGCATCTTCAAAGTTATATCCTTGCCAAGGCATATATCCAATTAAAACATTTTGTCCTAATGCTAACTCACCTGTATTAATACCTGGACCATCTGTTAGAATTTGACCTGATTGAATTTTTTCTCCTTTCCAAACAATTGGACGGTGATTAATACAAGTTTCTTGATTGGAACGTTGATATTTTTGTAAAGAGTATTTAATTTCTTTATTAAAATTATCTTTTATTATAATTTGATCCGCAGTAACTGAATGTACAGTGCCAGATTTATGTGCACTAATAGCAAATCCTGAATCTAATGCAATTTGATTTTCTAATCCTGTCCCTACAATAGGTTTTTGTGGTAAAATTAATGGAACCGATTGACGCTGCATATTTGAACCCATTAAGGCTCGGTTGGCATCATCATGTTCAAAGAAAGGAATTAAAGAAGCTGCTACTGAAACAACTTGAATTGGAGAAATGGAAATAAAATCAACTTCAAAAGGCGTTACAGTAATAAAGTCTTGTTTATATCTTACTGGTATTAAACTTTTAGTTAAATAATTTTGTTCATTTGTTGCAATATCAGCAGGTGCAATTTTGTAGAAATCTTCAATATCGGCTGTTAAATATATAGGATTTCCATTTTTCATTACCTTTCCATTAATAACTCTCCAAAAAGGAGTTTCTATGAAACCTGATTTATTTACTCGAGCACATGTGGTTAACGATGCAATCAAACCTACGTTTTGTCCTTCAGGAGTTTCAATTGGACAAATTCGTCCATAATGACTTGGATGTATATCTCTTACAGCAAAACTGATTCGATCGCGATCAAATCCTCCAGGACCTAACCCACTGATCCTACGTCGATGAGTTAAAGAAGATAGAGGATTTGTTTGGTCCATATATTGCGAAAGTTGACTTGATCCAAAAAACTCTCTTATGGTTGCTCCAACAATGTTAAAACTTGACAATTGACTTGAATCAATTTTGTTCGTTTGACTTCTTAATTTACGCAATAAACGTTGAAAACCAATTTTAAATAAGTTTTGTAATAATTCACCAACAGAACGTACACGTCTATTTTTTAAATGATCGATATCATCTCCAATTGTTTTTGAAATCGATAAGGTTATTAAAGAATCAATTATTGCAAAAATATCCTGATATGTAAGAGTTTGAATTTCACTATTAATTTTTAAATTTAATCTATTATTGATTTTAAATCTTCCTACCTTTCCAAGACGATAATACCGATTATCAAAAATTCTAGAGAATTCTGAAATGTTTTTATAATAATCAGATTTTAAATCAAATCTTAGTAGAGGTTGATTTGAATTTACAGAATTAGTGATTAATGGTTTATTAAAATAAAAGAAATCTGCATTTTCTAAATTTTGACAAATTTCTAAATCGGTTAATCCCATTTCTTTTAATAAATGAATAACCGGTTTTTGCGTAAACTTATCTAGTTGAATAATAACCTCATCTTCTTGATTTTTTAATGGATATTTATATTTATTGATTTGCGTATTTTTTTGAAAAGTAAATCGAATCCAAGACCCAGACTCTGGTATTAAAATTGCCGTATAAAAATCTTTTTCCCGGTATTTTTCTTTATAACTATCTTTTATTTCATGAAATTCTTTATATTGAATTATTTCAGAACGTGATTTTAAATATTTTATCCTTTTTTTTTCTTCATTTATCTCATATTTAAACTCAAACGAATTATCGATTTCATTTTGGAATTTTATTTGTTCGATTTGTAAAGAGTTTAAATTTAAAAGATTTGGTTTCGATATTATAAGATTATCAAAATCTTTTAATTTTCTTTTTTTTTGTTTATATTTTGTTAATTCTTTTAAACTTACTGAAAAATAAATATTTGGTTTTAATGAATTGCTTTTTAAATTATTAATTAATCTTTTTAAATTATTAGTTGTAAACGTATATCTTTTATTTAAGAATTTGAATTGATTGATTTGTTTTAATTCTTTATTTTCATTTATTAAAATTATCAAAAATTGCTTATTAAATTCAAGTTGAATTATTTGTTCATAATATGATATTAAGTTTAAAATTTTTTCTTTCAATTTTGAATTATCAATTTGAGTTTGATAAATTTTATTTTTCCATTTAATGTCAAAATTTTTAGTATTTGTTGTTAAAAGGTTGTTAATTAATTGGTATTTAACTAAAGACTTTAAAATCAAATTCCATTTTTCAATTAAAAGTTTTCTATTATTAGAATGAATAGGTAGATTCGATTTATCTTTTAGGTTTAACCAATGAACAAACAGTTTAATTCTATTAAGCTTTTCATTTTTTTGAATAGTTTGAGAAATGATTTTAAAAATTTTAAATAATTCTAAAAAATAAAAATAAGATGATTTATCACTTTTTTTAATTTGATTAAATGAATATTGGTATAAAGTTTGACTATATGGATTTGATAAAAAGGATAATGTTTGTTCTGATAAAAAAGACTCACCTAGTGGAACAAAAGATCGTAATTTATTAATTTCTGTTGGTAAGTTTCGTTTAATCAATTTTCGCTTTTTTTGATTTTTATTTTTTTCAAAATAAATTCCAGGACTTCTAATAATTTGACTAACAATAACTCGTTCACACCCATTAATAATGAACGTAGCATATGTAGTCATTAATGGTAAATTAATAATTGGAAATTGATTATGGTATCGAATAGTATTTAATTTTTTATTTCGAACTTCTAGAGGAATTACTAATTGGGCAGAATAGTTAGTAGTATATTTTTTAGCTCTTACAATATTATAGATCGGTTTAACTAAACTATATTCACTTCCAAATAAAACATATTCTGTATTATAACTAAAATCATGAATTCGAGAAAACATTGCAAGTTCTTCATTTAAACCTTGAGAGATAAACCAGCAGAAGCTTATTCGTTGCATCTCAATAAAATCTGGTAGAGCAGTAATATAATTCATAATATGTTTGATATTCTTTATAAATAATTATTTTAAAAGTTTTTTCGTGAAATTTAACGAATGTTAAGAAAATTTAAAATTGCTAATTAAAATTTTCTTAACTACATTTAAATATATTTGACCGTAATTTTACTTATTAGACAGTTTTAAAACGAATAGATAATTGTGATTTTTTACGAGCGGCTGTATTTTTGTGAAAAACATTTTTTTTGCAACCTTTATCGATTAAACTGTATACTGAATTTAAAAGAGTTTGCACTTTTTTTTTATTTTCATCAGTTGGGGTTATTTTATAAATTTCTAAATTATTCAAAAAAACTTTTGTTAAAGTTCTTACTGTACTTTTGTAAAAACGATTTTGTAAACGATTACGTTCAGAAGTTAAAATACGTTTTTTTGCAGATTTAGTATTGGCCATAAAAATACTTATATATGTTTTAAATTTTTATTTTTATATTAAAGTTTATTAAAATATAATATATTCAATATAAAATTGGAAGTTTTAAAATAAAAAATTTATCTTAATAAAAGTTTTTAATTAAAACCTTGATAAGATAAAAATTTTTAGGTACTGTAATTTTAATGAAAATATTTAACTAATTGTAAATCTTTATGGCAAAAAATAAAGGTACTCGCATTCAAATTACTTTAGAATGTACAGAATGTCGTTCAAACAACAACAAGAGATCAGTTGGTGTATCACGTTATACAACACAAAAAAACCGTCGTAATGATCCAGCACGAATTGAACTTAAAAAATACTGTCCTCACTGTAATAAACATACTATTCATAAGGAAATCAAATAAATTATGTTATCTCAAAAACAAAAATTATCGGTAATTAGTAGTGATCAAAAAATCGATTACAAAGATATAGATTTATTAAAACTATTTATTACTGAACAAGGGAAAATTTTACCACGTCGCGCAACTGGAATTACAGTCCAACAACAACGTCGAATTTCAAAAGCAATTAAACAAGCTCGAATATTATCATTATTACCTTTTGTAGGTCAAAACCCAATTTAAAATATTAAAAAATTATTTTTTAATATTTTAAATCAGTAACAATTTTTATTAATTAATTAAAATAAATTTAAAAACAAATTATAATTATATTCTGAAAACTCATATGTACTGAATAGATGATACTAGACTATTTTTTATTTTTTTATGAGAGTTTCATAGATTTTCGTCTCCCAAAAGGAGAAAGTCAATGGCAATAAGCTCAACGGAGCGTCGATCAAAAAATGTACAAGTTTTTGTAGAAAAAGACGCTGTGGAAACTAGTTTCGAAAAATGGGCCCAACCTGGTCATTTTTCAAGAACTTTAGCGAAAGGTCCAAAAACAACTACATGGATTTGGAACTTACATGCAGATGCACATGATTTTGATAGTCAAACAAGTTCATTAGAAGAAGTTTCTCGTAAAATTTTCAGTGCACATTTCGGACAATTAGCAGTAATTTTTCTATGGATTAGTGGCATGCACTTCCATGGTGCTTATTTTTCTAATTATTCAGCTTGGTTATCAGATCCAATTGGTATAAAACAAAGTTCACAAGTTGTTTGGCCGATCGTTGGTCAAGAAGTTTTAAATGGTGATGTTGGTGGCAATTTCCAAGGTATCCAAACTACATCTGGTTGGTTCCAAATGTGGCGTGCAGAAGGCATAACAAGTGAAGTAGAATTATATTGGACTGCAATTGGTGGTTTAGTAATGTCTGCAGTTATGTTAACTGCTGGTTGGTTCCATTACCATAAAGCAGCTCCAAAATTAGAATGGTTCCAAAATGCGGAATCAATGATGAACCATCATTTAGCAGGTTTACTTGGTTTAGGCTGTTTATCTTGGTCAGGACATCAAATTCATATTGCATTACCAATTAATAAATTATTAGATGCAGGTGTATCACCACAAGAAATTCCATTACCTCATGAATTTTTAATTAATCGTGATTTAATGGCTCAATTATATCCAAGTTTTGGAAAAGGATTAGCTCCTTTCTTTGGTGGTCATTGGAATGAGTATTCTGATTTTTTAACATTTAAAGGTGGTTTAAACCCTGTAACAGGCGGTTTATGGTTAAGTGACATTGCGCACCATCATCTATCTTTAGCTGTTTTATTTATTATTGCTGGCCATATGTACCGCACAAACTGGGGTATTGGTCATAGTATGAAAGAAATTTTAGAAGCTCATAAAGGTCCTTTCACAGGTGAAGGTCATAAAGGATTATATGAAATTTTAACAACATCTTGGCATGCTCAATTAGCAATTAACTTAGCAATGATGGGTTCTTTAAGTATAATTGTAGCACATCATATGTATGCAATGCCTCCTTATCCTTATATTGCAACTGATTATGCAACACAATTATCTTTATTCACACATCATATGTGGATTGGTGGATTCTGTGTTGTTGGTGGTGCTGCACACGGTGCAATTTTTATGGTACGTGATTATACACCAGCCAATAATTATAACAATTTATTAGACCGTGTATTAAGACATCGTGATGCAATTATTTCACATTTAAATTGGGTTTGTATTTTCTTAGGAACACATGCTTTTGGATTCTACATTCACAATGATACAATGCGTGCATTAGGACGTCCACAAGACATGTTCTCAGATAAAGCGATACAATTACAACCAATTTTTGCTCAATGGATTCAAAATATCCATTTATTAGCTCCTGGAACAACAGCTCCAAATGCTTTAGCTACTACAAGTTATGCTTTTGGTGGTGATATCGTTGAAGTTGGTGGTAAAATTGCAATGATGCCAATTAAATTAGGTACAGCAGATTTTATGGTACACCATATTCACGCCTTTACAATACATGTAACTGTTTTAATTTTATTAAAAGGTGTATTATACGCACGTAGCTCAAAATTAATTCCAGATAAAGCGAATTTAGGTTTCCGTTTCCCTTGTGACGGTCCGGGTCGTGGTGGTACTTGTCAAAGTTCTAGTTGGGACCATGTATTCTTAGGTTTATTCTGGATGTATAACTCAATTTCCGTTGTAATTTTCCATTTCAGTTGGAAAATGCAATCAGATGTATGGGGAACTGTAACTCCAGATGGCAGTGTTTCTCATATTACTGGTGGTAATTTTGCAAATAGTGCAATTACAATCAATGGTTGGTTACGTGATTTCTTATGGTCGCAAGCATCACAAGTAATTCAATCATATGGTTCAGCATCATCTGCATATGGTTTAATTTTCTTAGGTGCACACTTTATTTGGGCATTTAGTTTAATGTTCTTATTCAGCGGTCGTGGATATTGGCAAGAACTTATTGAATCAATTGTATGGGCGCATAATAAATTAAATTTTGCTCCAGCAATTCAACCTCGTGCATTAAGTATCACACAAGGTCGTGCAGTTGGTTTAGCTCATTACTTATTAGGTGGTATCGGTACTACTTGGGCCTTCTTCTTAGCACGTTCACTTTCAATTTCTTAGTTTTTAGGTTTAAAGATAGAATTAGATTTACGATTCGTTAAATTTTTTAAATGCATTTTTAAAACCTTAAACTGATAAAAATTTTATTTACAACTATTAATTTTATAAAAAGGTATCTTAAGATTATGGTAACTAAATTTCCAAAGTTTAGCCAAGCCTTAGCACAAGATCCAGCAACTCGAAGAATTTGGTATGGTATAGCTACTGCTCATGATTTAGAAGCACATGATGGAATGACAGAAGAAAATTTATATCAAAAAATATTTGCTTCTCATTTTGGTCATTTAGCTATAATTTTTCTTTGGACAGCTGGTAATTTATTCCATGTAGCATGGCAAGGTAACTTTGAACAATGGGTAAGTAATCCATTAAAAGTAAGACCAATTGCTCATTCTATCTGGGATCCACATTTCGGTGAATCAGCAATAAAAGCATTTAGTAAAGGTAATACTTATCCTGTAAATATTACTTTTTCTGGTTTATACCAATGGTGGTATACGATTGGCTTAAGAACAAATCAAGAACTTTATGCAGGTTCAATTGGTTTGCTAATTTTAGCTTCTGCTTTACTGTTTGCTGGTTGGCTACATTTACAACCAAAATTCCGCCCAAGTTTATCTTGGTTTAAAAATAATGAATCACGTTTAAATCATCATTTATCTGGTTTATTAGGAACGAGTTCATTAGCTTGGACAGGTCATATTGTGCATGTTGCAATTCCAGAATCACGTGGTGTACATGTTGGTTGGGATAATTTCTTAACAACTCCTCCACATCCAGCTGGATTAACGCCATTCTTCACTGGTAATTGGACAGTTTATGCACAAAATCCTGATAGTGCAAGTCATCTTTTTGGTACAAATCAAGGAAGTGGTACAGCAATTTTAACATTCTTAGGTGGTTTCCACCCGCAAACACAATCTTTATGGTTAAGTGATCTTGCACATCATCATTTAGCAATTGCTGTTGTATTTATTGTTGCAGGTCATATGTACCGTACAAACTGGGGTATCGGTCACAGCATGAAAGAAATTTTAAATGCACATCGTCCTCCGGGAGGTCGTTTAGGTGCAGGTCATGTTGGCTTATTTGAAACAATTACTAATTCTTTACACATGCAATTAGGTTTAGCATTAGCATGTTTAGGTGTAGCTACATCATTAACGGCTCAACACATGTATGCTTTAACTCCATATGCATATTTATCAAAAGATTTTACAACAGAAGCTGCTTTATATACACATCATCAATATATCGCTGGCTTTTTAATGGTAGGTGCATTTGCTCATGGTGCAATTTTCTTTGTACGTGATTACGATCCAGAATTAAATAAAAATAATGTTTTAGCACGTATGCTAGAGCATAAAGAAGCAATTATTTCACATTTAAGCTGGGCTTCGTTATTTTTAGGATTCCATACATTAGGTTTATATATTCATAACGATACTGTTGTTGCTTTTGGTCAACCAGAAAAACAAATTTTATTTGAACCATTATTTGCAGAATATATTCAAGCCGCATCTGGTAAAGCTGTTTATCAATTTAATGTTTTATTATCTTCATCTAATAGTCCAGCAACGGTAGCTGGTAATCAAATTTGGTTACCTGGTTGGTTAGATGCTATTAATAACAGTAAAAACGATTTATTCTTAAAAATTGGTCCAGGTGATTTCTTAGTACATCATGCTATTGCATTAGGTTTACATGTAACAACATTAATCTTAGTAAAAGGTGCATTAGACGCTCGTGGATCAAAACTAATGCCTGATAAAAAAGATTTTGGTTATAGTTTCCCTTGTGATGGTCCAGGTCGTGGTGGTACTTGTGATATTTCTGCATGGGATGCTTTCTATTTAGCTATGTTCTGGATGTTAAATACTATTAGTTGGGTTACATTCTACTGGCATTGGAAACATATGGCAATTTGGGGTGGTAACCCTGGTCAATTTGATGAATCATCAAATTACATTATGGGTTGGTTACGTGATTATTTATGGTTAAATTCATCTCCACTTATCAATGGTTATAACCCATTTGGTATGAACAATTTATCTGTATGGGCATGGATGTTCTTATTTGGTCATTTAATTTGGGCAACAGGTTTTATGTTCTTAATTTCTTGGCGTGGTTATTGGCAAGAATTAATCGAAACTTTAGTTTGGGCTCATGAACGTACACCGCTTGCAAATTTAGTTCGTTGGAGAGACAAACCAGTTGCTTTATCTATCGTACAAGCACGATTAGTTGGTTTAACACACTTTGCTGTTGGTTTTATTTTAACTTACGCACCTTTCGTTATTGCTTCAACATCAGGTAAATTTGCATAAATATTTTATGCAATTAATTGAAGATTTAATAATTCTTAAATCTTCAATTAATTTTAATTAAAAGATGCCGGCAAAATTTTTATTCTTAAAGGTTGATTTTTAGTTGATGGAAGTTTATAATAATAATTATAAAGATTTAAAAATATAGCAATTTTAATAATATTTAAGAAACATTTTGCTGGTGTAGCTCAATTGGCAGAGCAACGGATTTGTAATCCGTAGGTTGGGGGTTCAAGTCCCTTTACCAGCTATTAAATAAAAAATATAAAATATAATTAATATAGAAGTGGTTAGACAATAAAATATAATTTCATTAAAATTTTGATTTTTAATATGAATATAGGAGTTAGTCATGGGTAACTTTATTGATAAAACGTTCACGGTAATTGCCGATATACTTTTAAAAGTATTACCGGCAAGTAAGCAAGAAAAAGAAGCATTTTCTTATTATCGAGCTGGTATGTCAGCTCAATCACAAGGAAAATATGCTGAAGCTTTAGAAAACTATTATGAAGCTTTGCAAGTTGAAGAAGATCCATATGATCGAAGTTATACTTTATATAATATTGGATTAATTTACGGAAATATAGGAAATAATGCACAAGCTTTAGAGTATTATCATCAAGCCTTAGAATTAAATTCGAATTTACCACAAGCATTAAATAATATCGCTGTAATATATCACTCTTCGGGCTTAAATACTTTATCAATTATTAATGAAGATCTTGATGACATACAATCAGCAGAATATCGTACTTTAGCGACGGAATTCTTTGATAAAGCTGGAGAATATTGGTGTCAAGCATTAAAATTAGCTCCAGATAATTATCCTGGTGCACGAAATTGGTTAAAAGTAAGTGGAAGATTAATTGAACAAGATTAATAATTTAATAAAATAAATAGAATTATATAATACATTTTATTCAAGAATTCTAACTATTTTGTTGTACAATGATACATAGTTAATTAATTTTAAATGATTAATACTACGTCAAATTTCGAAAGTATATTTATTCTTAAATATTTAAATATGTTAAGTTAAAATGGTAAAAACTAATATAAATAAAGGTTACGTTACTCAAATTATTGGTCCAGTATTAGATATTGAATTCCCTGATGGTAATTTACCTCCAATTTACACAGCAATTAAAATTGAAACATCTACTGGTATTAATATTGTTGAAGTACAACAATTATTAGGTGATAATAAAGTACGTGCAGTATCAATGCGTTCAACTGATGGTTTAAAACGTGGTGTTGAAGCAATTGATTTAGGTGCGCCAATAAGTGTACCTGTTGGTAAAACAACATTAGGGCGTATTTTTAACGTTATAGGTGAACCTGTAGATGAACAAGGTGATGTTTCATATGACGAAACTTTACCAATTCACCGCGATGCACCTGCTTTTACTGAATTAGAAACTAAACCTTCAATTTTTGAAACTGGTATAAAAGTTGTAGACTTATTAGCACCATATCGTCGTGGTGGTAAAATTGGTTTATTTGGTGGTGCTGGTGTAGGTAAAACTGTATTAATTATGGAATTAATTAATAATATTGCAAAAGCACATGGTGGTGTATCAGTTTTTGGTGGTGTAGGTGAGCGTACACGTGAGGGTAATGACTTATACCAAGAAATGAAAGAATCTGGTGTAATTAATGAAAAAAACTTACCGGAATCAAAAGTTGCTTTAGTGTATGGTCAAATGAATGAACCTCCAGGAGCACGTATGCGAGTAGGTTTAACTGCTTTAACAATGGCTGAGTACTTCCGTGATGTTAATAAACAAGACGTATTATTATTTATTGATAATATTTTCCGTTTTACACAAGCAGGTTCAGAAGTATCTGCATTATTAGGTCGTATGCCGTCTGCAGTAGGTTACCAACCAACTTTAGCAACTGAAATGGGTGCATTACAAGAACGTATTACATCTACAACGCAAGGTTCAATTACATCGATTCAAGCTGTATATGTACCAGCTGACGATTTAACAGATCCAGCTCCAGCTACAACATTTGCCCACTTAGATGCTACAACAGTATTATCACGTAACTTAGCTGCTAAAGGCATTTATCCAGCTGTAGACCCATTAGATTCAACATCTACAATGTTACAACGTGCTATCGTTGGTGATGAACATTACAATACTGCAGAAGAAGTAAAAGAAACTTTACAACGCTATAAAGAATTACAAGATATTATCGCAATCTTAGGTATTGATGAATTATCAGAAGAAGACCGTTTAATTGTAGCTCGTGCTCGTAAAGTTGAAAGATTCTTATCTCAACCATTCTTCGTAGCAGAAATATTTACAGGTTCACCTGGTAAATATGTAAGTTTAGAAGAAACAATTAAAGGTTTCAAAATGATTTTAACTGGAAAATTAGATGATTTACCAGAACAATCTTTTTATCTTGTAGGAAATATTGACGAAGCGATTGCAAAAGCACAAAAACTTTAAAATAAAAAACTAATTACATATGGTTTTAAACATTCGCGTTCTGACTCCGGACAGAGTGATTTGTTCAACAACAGCAGATGAAGTTGTTTTACCAGGTTTAACTGGTCAAATCGGTGTATTAGATGGTCATGCTGCGCTAATTACTGCATTAGATACAGGTTTATTAAGAATCAAATTAGATGAAAAATGGACTCCTATTATTTTATGTGGAGGATTAGCAGAAATTGATAGAAATCGTGTTACTGTTTTAGTAAATGATGTAGAAGAACTTGTTTCAATTCAATTAAGTGACGCTACAAAAGAATTAGAGCGAGCAACCTTAGCTATTGAAAATGCTGAAACTAGTAAAGCAAGACTTGATGCATCAATCGAATTAAAAAAAGCAACCGCAAGACTTGAAGCAATAAACTATTTATCATAACAATAAAGAACTAAAGTAATTTAGTTCTTTATTTTTTAAATAAATTTATCTCGATTTTGACTTATTTAAAAGTACGTAATTGACTTAAATTACGTAGAAATTATACAAGATGCAAAATCCAACGATATGGTAGCAAATTCAGATTTTAATTTTAAAAGAAATGAAACGGTAATTTTAGAACTTCCATTTTCTGAACATATTGAAGAATTACGGTTGAGAATTTTCCAAATTTTTTGGATTATTCTATTTCTAACTTGCATTTCTTTTTTTGAAGTTAAACTTTTAGTTAAAATTTTAGAACTACCAGTTAGTAATGTGAAATTTTTTCAACTTTCACCTGGTGAATATTTTGTTTCTACAGTAAAAATATCTTTCTATACTGGTCTTCTTTTTGCAAGTCCTTTTGCAATTGGACAGTTAATTCTGTTTTTATTGCCAGGATTGACTAAAAAAGAAACAAAAATTATTTTACCTCTACTTTTAAGTTCTTTATGCTTATTTTGTTTAGGACTACTTTTTTCATATTATGCCTTAATACCCGCTGCTTTAAATTTTTTCTTAAACTATAGTGATGAAGTAATTGAACCTTTTTGGTCTTTTGATCAATATTTTGAATTTATACTTGTTCTATTTTATAGTACTGGACTAGCCTTTCAAATTCCAATTATTCAAATATTATTAGGTTTATTAAATATTGTCTCAGCAAAACAAATGTTAAGTGCATGGCGATATGTAATATTGGTTTCAACAATTATTGGAGCAATTTTAACACCGTCAACAGATCCTTTAACACAATTATTGCTTTCATTTGCAATATTAATGTTATATTTTTCAGGAGTAGGTATCCTGTTTTTAATTAAAAATTAACATATATATACTTAAAAAGTATCAATTCCATGGCAACTAACAAGTTTTTTAAAAGTATTTTATTTACTTTAACGATTGCTATAAGTTTATTTGGTTTTGGTGTAGAAAATTCCTTAGCTTATCCAGTATTTGCACAACAAGGATATTCAAATCCTCGTGCGGCAAATGGAAAATTAGCATGTGCTAATTGTCATTTAAACCAAAAAGCAATTGAAATCGAAGCACCACAAGCTGTACTACCAAATTCAGTATTTGAAATTGGAATTAAAGTACCTTATGATCTAACACGTCAACAAATCAATGCAGCTGGTCAAAAAGCTGACTTAAATGTTGGTGGTATTGTAATTTTACCAAAAGGATTTAAATTAGCAGCTAAAAATCAAATTTCTCAAGAAATCAAAGAAAAAAATAAAGGTGTTTATATTTCTCCATACAGTACAGAATTTGATAATATTTTAGTTGTTGGACCAATTGCTGGAAAAACACATCAAGAATTAATTTTCCCAGTAGTTGCTCCCGATCCAGAAAAAAATTCAGATGTTAAATATTTAACTTATCCTTTATACGTTGGTGGTAATCGTGGTCGAGGCCAAGTTTATCCAACGGGTGAAAAAAGTAATATTAATACTTTTGGTGCAGTGCAATCAGGTCAAATTTCTGAAATCATTACCTCTGAAAAAGGTGAATCAAATATTACAATTGTTAATTCAAACGGCAGTAAAACATCACAAATTATTCCTGCAGGTTTACAATTAACAGTTAAAACAGGTGACTTAGTTAAAGTTGACCAAGCTTTAAATATTGATCCTAATGTTGGTGGGTTTGGACAAGAAGAAACAGAAATTGTACTACAAAAACCGGCAAGAATAATTGGTTATTTAGCATTATGTTTTAGTGTTTTACTAACACAAGTATTCTTAATTTTAAAGAAAAAACAATTTGAAAAAGTTCAAGCAGCTGAACTTAACTTCTAGCAAAAAAAGGAATGACTTAAAATTTCTGTCATTCCTTTTTTTAATAAAAATTAATATAATTCATCCTCTTGGTGTACTAAAATTGTACAGTCTGATTTAGGATATGCAATACATGTTAAAACAAAACCAGCCGCTACTTGATCATCATCTAAAAATGTTTGTTCTGATTGATCAACTGTACCAGCTTGAACTTTACCTGCACATGTAGAACAAGCACCAGCACGACAAGAATATGGTAAATCAAGTCCTTGTTCTTCTGCTGCGTCTAAGATAAATACATCATCACTACAATCAATTGTAGCTTTAATATCATGTTCTTCACTTAATAATGTCACTTTATAAGTAACCATATAACTCCTTATTTAAAATCAATATAAAGTAAAAGTTAAAAATAAATTTCTTTTATTACCTTACTAATTAGTATTATACTACTTAATAGATATACAAATAAAATTTTTTATTAAATTTTTTAAAAATTTGTTCTTTATTTATTAAAAAGCTTGTTTTAAACGACTTGCTTTACCTTTTAAATTACGTAAATAATATAATTTAGATCTACGTACTTTTGCTGAATTTAAAACTTTAATTGAATCAACTCGTGGTGAATGAATTAAAAAAATTCTTTCAACACCAATTCCTTGTAATACCTTTCGGACAGTAATTGTCGTATTGACTGAACTATTTTTTTTTGCAATAACAGTTCCTTCATAAAACTGAATACGTTCTTTGTTGCCTTCAACAATTTTAACACCAATTTTAAGATTATCTCCAATTTGAATATCTGGCAAATTAGTTTTTAAAAAATTGTTATTTAGATTATCAATTGTTTGTTGATTATTTAACTTAACCATAAAACTTTAAATAAAAATATTTTAATAATATATTATTAGCATTAATACGTGTATATTGTCAAAAAAACAATATTTAAATTAATCAAATGCATCCGACTGGGTTCGAACCAGTGACGTTCCAATGGAAAACGGATTATGAGTCCGGTGCCTTCGACCACTCGGCCACAGATGCAAAAATTGGAGCTGATGGGAATCGAACCCACGTCCATTTAAATCTTATTAAAATATTCATTCACAGGTTTAGTTCAATATTTGAACAAAAAATAAAAATTTGAATTATTCTAAACTATAAAAAAGAAAAAAGTCTAGTTATAGTGAACAAATAAATTAAACATTATATTTACAACGTTAAATTAAACAGCAAAAGCTAAAAATTTTTGATTTTTTTCAAAAATAGTATGTAGTTGTTTAAAATTAAAAGGAATTATATTGTTAGCAGTTATTATAAATTGATTTTTTTACGAAGATATACTACTTCGACCTGCATCATAATTTACTAATTTTTAAATGTCAAAACCAAGGCAGCCCCAAAAATTCTTATATAATAAAAAAAATAAGCATGAAGGGAATCGAACCCCCGACTTTCAGAATCGGAATCTGATACTCTATCCACTGAGCTACATGCTTTTTAAATTCTTTTTTTTCATATTAATAATTATGTTAAACAATCATTTATCGAATACTATTTTATCATTGAACAAAGATTCCTGACAACATTCAAATTAACTTTATGTAAAAAATTTTATTTATTTAGATTTGATTATCATTTAATAAATAATCAAATCTATTTATTGCTAATTAATAATAAATTTTACCGCCACCCCATTTTTCATCAAGAACTTTTGGTGATAACATAATATGACCTGCAATAGAATATAAATCTTCATCTGTTAAAGATCTCATGCGAGGATAAATGTCTGCACTTTTAATACTTGGATGAACTTCTGCAATTGACTCTAAACCATCATATGTAGTGGGGTTTTTCATATAATCAACTAAAGCATTTAAATTATCACGACGTGGTGTAGCTAAACTTAAAGCTTCTGGATCTAAACCAACGTTCGGATTAGTTTTAGTAACACCACCAACATGACAAGCACCACAAGTAGCATTAAATAAACGTTTACCACGTTTTACTTGTTCTGGTGTTAAAATTGCGGTTTTTCCTGAACCATCTAAATTTATAGTACGTGTAGCCTCATCTAAATCAATAGCTGATGCTGTAGTAACAAAAATATTAAAAATAGAGAATAAAATTAATGCAGAAAATTTAGAATATTTTTTAAACATAATTTATAGAGATTGTTTATAATGTTGGAACCAAGAAAATAAATGATAATTAATCTGTTTGTTTTTTCTTTTTTATTTTTGCTATGTTTGCAAGTAATCCACGTAATCGAATATTTTCCCAGCCGGCAACTAAAAGTGAAGATATAATCAAGACTTGACTAAATAATAAAATTGGATCTAATCTCCATCCATGAACTATTAAAATACAACTATAAAGTAAACCAATAGTTGCAAAAAAGATATCTTCATCTCTTGCAACTTCCGGTTTAACGACTCTAAGAAAATACAATAGTATTACTCCAAATGCTAAAATTAATCCTAATATTATATTCGGACCAAAACCAATATTTATCATAAGCAATTAAAAAAAGTTTAATTAACTATAAATATTTATTTTAAACTTTTAATTAGTAACGTGTTACACGGTCGTTTTTGCTAATAATAACTAAAGCAATACCTATAGCTGCTAATACAAGAGCACCTGCAAATAAACTAGATATAAAACCTGATAATGAAGCTGTCATTTTTAATTCCGTTTTTTTAATTAAAAATAGTAAGATTGACTACGATAATAATTGTATCAGCTTTTACAAAAAAAAACATAATAAATATTAGCAAAATATTAATAGGTATAGAATTAATACAAATTTTCAAAATGAACTTTATGCTGCTATCTTACAATCCTGACATGATGAAGTTAAATAAAAATATTATTAATTCTATACCTGATATAAATCTTACTAAATTTTGTAAAAATAATCAACTTTTTATTAAAAAATAAAATTGTTGTTGTTTTAAGATATTTATGTTATAATTCTATTTAGTTATGCCCGGATAGCTCAGTTGGTAGAGCAGTGGACTGAAGATCCTCGTGTCACCAGTTCGAATCTGGTTCTGGGCATTTATATTTCTTTTTTACAATTCAAAAATTTTGTATTTTTAGCATCAAATTCTAATTCAATTGTACCGATTGGACCATTTCGGTGTTTTGCAATTATTAATTCTACAATATTGTTCAAATTGCTTTTCTCTTTATTTTTCTGAATGGGTGAATTATAATAACTGTCTCGATATAACATTAAAACTAAATCTGCATCTTGTTCAATTGATCCACTTTCACGTAAATCTGATAAAATAGGTCTTTTGTTAGTCCGGTTCTCGACATTTCGACTTAATTGTGATAAAGCAATAATAGGAACCTGAAATTCTCGAGCTAAAATTTTTAAAAATCTTGTTATTTGAGATAATTCTTGTGCCCGACTTTCAGTTTTAAATCTTATATTTTCCATTAATTGTAAATAATCAATTATTATGAGGCCAATTTGATTTTGTTCAAAAATAATTTTAGTAACTTTAGATTTAATTTCTTGGATAGTTAAATTTGGGGTATCATCAATAAACAATGGCAAAGTTGATAAATTTTTAATTACCGAATTTAATTTTATCCAATCTTCCTTATATAGATTACCGCTTTTTAACCGCATACTATTGATATTGGTTTCAGTAGTTAATAAACGATATGTCAATTGTTCTTTCGACATTTCGAGACTAAAAAATAAAACCGGTAATTTTGAATTTTTAATAACGTTAACAGCAATATTTAAACATAAGGCAGTTTTCCCCATAGAAGGACGTCCAGCAATAATTATTAAATCGGATTTTTGAAATCCTTGAGTAAATGAGTCTAAATCATAAAAGCCAGATGATAAACCAGATAATGATGGATTTAAGGATTTGGTTTTTAATTCTGAAAAAACAGTTGAAAGTAATTCAGATGTATTTGAGATAGTTGATTTTTGAATTTTGTTTCTTATAGTAAATAATTCTGTTTCTATATCTTTAAATATGTTTTCTAATGGTATATTAGTAATATAGGAAGAATTTATTATTTCATAACCTAATTTAATAAGTGAACGACGTATAAATTTATCTTGAATTAATTTTATATAGTCTTCAAAGTAAACTAAATTCGGAATTTGATTAATTAATTCTATTAAAACTTTTGTCCCCCCAATTTGTTCTAACATTCCATTATCTTGTAAGAAACTATGTAAAGTTATTATATCTATGTGAACTTTTTTATTGTACATATTGATTATAACGTTATAAAGATCTTGATGATTTTTAAAATAAAAAGTTTCTGGTCTAATTGTTCGTAAAGCAATTTCAATTGTTTCAGAACTTATCAATAAACTGCTTAGAATAATTTTTTCTGCTAAAAAATTATGTGGCAAATACTTTTCAGTCGTAGACTTTATATTGGAAGGATTGAATTTTTTCATTTTTAATTATCTAACCAAATTTTTATAAAAGTAAAATCTTGCAATTTTTTAAAATCTTATTTATATTATAAGGTAAGCGTCCTTAGTTCAGTTGGTAGAACGCTAGTCTCCAAAATTAGATGTCGAGGGTTCAAGTCCTTCAGGGCGCGTTTCCTCTTATAAATATTAATATAAATATAAGAGGGTTATATTTTTTAGATAGAATTATATTACTTAACAATCAGTAACTAATTTATTATTCTTTTTCATAGACGTAAATCTTTTTTTATTAAATTTTTTAAGTTTTATGCGAAAATAAAAATCATTTTATTTTTAATTTAGTCTTTAAAATAAATAAAGTTAGAAGGTTTTTCAAAATTTAATCAAAATTAAAATTTATATTTCATTTTAAATTAAGTAAATTTATATGGCTAAAAAATTGACAGCTGTAGTTAAATTAGCTTTGCCTGCTGCAAAAGCAACACCTGCACCACCCGTTGGACCTGCATTAGGTCAACATGGTGTAAATATTGCCGGATTCTGTAAGGAATATAATGCACGTACAAGTGATAAGGCTGGTTTAATTATTCCGGTAGAAATTTCAATTTTCGAAGATCGAAGTTTTACGTTTGTTTTAAAAACTCCTCCTGCATCTGTATTATTAGTAAATGCCGCAAAAATTAAAAAAGGATCGGCAACACCCAATAAAACAAATGTTGGTTCGATAAATAAATCGCAATTAGAAGAAATTGCAAAAATTAAATTACCTGATTTAAATACTACTAAAATCGAGAGTGCTATAAAAATTATAGAGGGAACAGCTCGAAACATGGGTATTTCTATCATTCAATAAAATACCATTTATAGTTATTAATGGGGAAATGATATGCGAAACTTATCTCGTCGTCAAAAAGAGAATCGAGCGAAAACTCAAAATCTGGTTTTTTCTAACTTACAAGAAGCAGTAAATATATTAAAACAAACTGCAACCGCAAAATTTATTGAAAGCGTTGAATTTCATGCAAATTTAAATATTGATCCAAAATATTCAGATCAACAATTGAGAACAACAGTAACTTTGCCACATGGTATTGGTAAATCTGTAAAAATTGCAGTTTTGACGAATCCAGATAAAATTAATGAAGCACAAAAAGGTGGGGCTGATATAGTTGGATCTGAAGATCTAATTGAACAAATCAGTCAAGGAAGACTTGATTTTGATTTATTAATCGCAACACCTGATATGATGCCTAAACTTGCGAAATTAGGTCGAGTATTAGGTCCAAAAGGTTTAATGCCATCTCCAAAATCAGGAACTGTAACAACAAGTTTACTTTCAACATTATCAGATTTTAAAAAAGGGAAATTTGAATATAAAGCAGATAAAACAGGTATCGTTCATGTTAGTTTTGGTAAATCTAGTTTTAGCGATATTCAATTAATTGAGAATCTAAAAGCTTTACATCAATCTATTGAACAAAATCGCCCATCTGGTGTAAAAGGTAAATACTTTAAAAGTGCTTTTATTTGTACAACTATGGGACCCTCAATTAAAGTAGATTTAACAGCTTTTGCATAAATTATAAATTAAATTATTAATCATATTATTATTATTCATTATGTCAGAAAAAATTGATCAAATCGTTGACGCCTTAAAAACATTAACTTTATTAGAAGCATCTCAACTAGTAAGTAAAATTGAAGAAACCTTTGGTGTCGACGCATCGGCAAGTGTAGGTGGTGCAGTAGTTATGGCAGCAGCACCTGCCGCAGTAGAAGAAGTTGAAGAAAAAACAGAATTTACTGTTATATTAGAAGCAGTGCCAGCAGACAAGAAAATTGCTATTCTAAAAGTAGTTCGTACTTTAACTAATTTAGGGTTAAAAGAAGCTAAAGATCTTGTAGAAGCAGCACCGAAAGCTGTTCAAGAGAATATTGCTAAAGATGCAGCAGAAAATGCTAAAAAACAATTAGAAGAAGCAGGTGCAAAAGTAACATTAAAATAAAAAATCTTTATTTAATTTCGTTTATAATTTAATAAAATGAAGTCAGTTAAACCTGACTTCATTTTATTAAATTATAATTGATTACCCCGACGGTATTGTAAATATGCTGCGACGAAAAGACCAAATGCACTAACAGTAATCATTCCTAAAACAATTCCAGATAATAAAGGCTCTACCATTTATTCTTAATTCTTAATTATTAATATAAAAATATAAAGTTGTAATATTTAAATCTAAATACCAACTATTTTAAGTTGGTTACTCCAACTTTTAAAACACTAGACTAAAAAATAAATATAATATTTATTGAAAACAATGTCAAAATTATCTAAAACCAATTGCTGCTTGCCAAACAAAAGCTAATAATAAGAAGAAAACCGGAATGACAGGTAATACATCAACAATTGGACTAAATACTGTGTAAGCTTCTGGTAATCGAGATAATAATAAACTTTCCATAAGTAAAACCTCTATAGATATATAAAATGTTAAATATATTAAATTTAATAATATTAATTCTACTATAAAAATTATGAAAAGTTTGATTTATATTAACGATAATTTTTAATTAGAATATATTTTGATATACAATTAATAATTAAAATTATTAGCAAGTTACTACATGCTAATGTCAAAAATTAAACAATAAAACAAATATGGCAGCAGCTTTTTTACCTTCAATTTTAGTTCCGCTTGTTGGTTTAATTTTCCCAGCTTTTAGTATGGCACTATTTTTCTTATTTGTATCAAAAGATGATATTGCTTAAAATTACTAAAGTTTCAAATAAATATAAATTTCTAGATATTTATTTGAAACTTTATCTAAATCAACATTTTTTATTTTTAAATTAATTAAATATTTAATCTCTAAAATTATTTGTCGTTTGATGTATAATATTAATTAATAGCTGATAAGACTAAAGTAAAAATTACAATTAATGTTTACTTTTTAAAATAATTTTATTTAAGGATTTAAAAATATGACCATTGCTATTGGACAAAACCAAGAACGTGGCTTATTTGATCTTGTTGATGACTGGTTAAAAAAAGATAGATTTGTCTTTGTTGGTTGGTCAGGTTTATTATTATTCCCATGTGCGTATTTAGCCACAGGTGGTTGGTTCACAGGTACGACATTCGTTACATCTTGGTATACACACGGTTTAGCGAGTTCATATCTTGAAGGTTGTAACTTCTTAACAGCTGCAGTTTCTACTCCAGCTAATAGTATGGGACATTCTTTATTACTATTATGGGGTCCTGAAGCACAAGGTGATTTTACTCGTTGGTGTCAACTTGGTGGTTTATGGGCATTTGTTGCATTACATGGAGCATTTGGTTTAATTGGATTCTGTTTACGTCAATTTGAAATTGCTCGTTTAGTAGGTATCCGTCCATATAACGCGATTGCATTTTCAGGTCCAATTGCTGTATTTGTTTCAGTATTCTTATTATATCCATTAGGTCAAGCAAGTTGGTTCTTCGCACCAAGTTTTGGTGTTGCTGGTATCTTCCGTTTCTTATTATTCTTACAAGGTTTCCATAACTGGACATTAAATCCATTCCATATGATGGGCGTAGCTGGTATTTTAGGTGGTGCTTTATTATGTGCGATTCATGGTGCAACAGTAGAAAATACGTTATTTGAAGATGGTGATGCTGCTAACACATTCCGTGCTTTCACACCAACACAATCAGAAGAAACATATTCAATGGTTACAGCGAATCGTTTCTGGTCACAAATCTTCGGTGTAGCATTCTCAAATAAACGTTGGTTACACTTCTTTATGTTATTTGTTCCAGTTACAGGTTTATGGACAAGTGCTATTGGTATTGTAGGTTTAGCATTAAACTTACGTGCATATGATTTTGTTTCTCAAGAATTAAGAGCTGCTGAAGATCCAGAATTTGAAACATTCTACACAAAAAATATTTTATTAAACGAAGGTATCCGTTCTTGGATGGCTGCACAAGACCAACCACATGAAAACTTCGTATTCCCTGAGGAGGTATTACCACGTGGAAACGCCCTTTAATAGTAGTATTGCGGGTCGCGACATCGAGTCAACAGGTTTCGCTTGGTGGAGTGGAAATGCCCGTTTAATTAACGTTTCAGGTAAATTATTAGGTGCTCACGTAGCACACGCTGGCTTAATGGTATTTTGGGCTGGTGCAATGGTATTATTTGAAACATCACACTTCGTTCCAGAAAAACCTTTATATGAACAAGGTTTTATATGTATTCAACATCTAGCAACTTTAGGTTATGGTGTTGGCCCTGGTGGTGAAATTACATCAACTGTTCCTTATTTCGCTGTAGGTGTTATTCATTTAATTTCATCTGCTGTATTAGGTTTTGGTGGTATTTATCACTCATTATTAGGTCCAGATACATTAGAAGAATCGTTCCCATTCTTTGGTTATGATTGGCGTGATAAAAACAAAATGACTACTATTTTAGGTATTCATTTATGTGTACTAGGTATTGGATCATTTTTATTAGTAATCAAAGCAATGTACTTAGGTGGTGTTTATGATACATGGGCACCAGGTGGTGGCGATGTACGATATATTACAACACCAACATTAAACCCAATTGTAATCTTCGGCTATGTATTCCGTTCACCTTTTGGTGGTGACGGTTGGGTTGTTTCTGTAAACAACATGGAAGATGTAATTGGTGGTCATATTTGGGTTGGTATTCTTTGTATTATTGGTGGTCTTTTCCATATCTTCTCAAAACCGTTTGCCTGGGCACGTCGTGCTTTTGTATGGTCTGGAGAAGCTTATTTATCGTATAGCTTAGCGGCAATTTCATTAATGGGTTTTACAGCATCATTATATTCTTGGTATAATAATACTGCATATCCAAGTGAATTTTATGGTCCAACTGGTCCAGAAGCATCACAATCTCAAGCATTTACATTCTTAGTACGTGACCAACGTTTAGGTGCAAACGTTTCATCTGCACAAGGTCCAACTGGTTTAGGTAAATATTTAATGCGTTCACCAAGCGGAGAAATCATTTTTGGTGGTGAAACAATGCGTTTCTGGGATTTACGTGCTCCTTGGGTAGAACCTTTACGTGGTCCAAACGGTTTAGATATCAACAAAATTAAAAATGATATTCAACCATGGCAAGAACGTCGTGCAGCAGAATATATGACGCATGCACCATTAGGTTCATTAAACTCTGTAGGTGGTGTAGCGACAGAAATTAATACTGTAAACTATGTGTCACCACGTTCATGGTTATGTTGTTCACACTTCTTCTTAGGATTCTTCTTCCTAGTAGGACATTGGTGGCATTCTGGCCGTGCTCGTGCAGCAGCAGCTGGTTTTGAAAAAGGTATTAACCGTGCTAATGAGCCTGTATTATCAATGAGACCTATTGATTAAAAACTCTCATATTAATAAATAAATAGAAATATTTATTTATTAATATTTCTATAAAATTTTTTACTTAAATATTAATTATTTGGGCTGCCTGGGATTCGAACCCAGAACAAATCGGTTAAAAGCCGAGTACTCTACCATTGAGTTAGCAACCCTACTTTAATAATAACATAAATACATATAAATATTAAAGTGTTTAAGAAAATTTTATATGTAAAAATAAAATATTATTAAAATAATATATTTACTTTAATAATTTTAAACTAAAATTACAAGTAACATTATAAGTTATTTTGTTATTTGAAATTTTAATAAAAATTTATAAATTAAGGATTTAAAAAATGATCAATTGGCAAGTTATCGGTCAGCTATTAGCAACTGGTGTTATTATGTTAGCGGGTCCAACAGTGATTGTATTATTAGCATTAAAAAGAGGTAATCTATAAGTAATTTAATTTACTTAATTAAATCATCAATATAAAAAGTTTAAAAAAAAATATCTATGATAACTGCTTTAACAGCTTTATTCGTATTCATTTCATTAGCTTTAGTTGTAACTGTTCCAGTAGCATTAGCGACTCCAGGTGAATGGGAAGTTTCTAAAGATAACTTTACTAAAGCATTCCAAGCATGGGTTGCTCTTGTTATAGTAATTGCTACAGCTGACGGTATTGCAGCTTCAATTTAGAAAAATATATAGAAATTATAGTTTAGACTATAATTTCTAAAAGCAATTAAGATATTGACATACTTAGTAAAAAATTATAAACTGTATTTATAGTATAGTAAATTTTTTCAAAGCTTAAAGTTTAATTATTACTCTGCGGGCATAGCTCAGTGGTAGAGCGCAACCTTGCCAAGGTTGATGTCGCGCGTTCGAATCGCGTTGCCCGCTCTCTAGTTTGAAAAACTAGTCATGAAAATAATATATAAATATTAGCCCCCATCGTCTAGAGGCCTAGGACAGCTCCCTTTCACGGAGCAGACAGGGATTCGAATTCCCTTGGGGGTATAGGAGCAAAAAAATAAAAAACAAATTTATCAAATATATTTTAATTTAACACTTGTATTTTAAAAATTTTTTAATTATAATTTATCTGTGACATTAGGTTTTGATAAAAAAAATTTATCATAAATTTAATGTATTTATTATTCATTTTTTTAATGTTCAGTTTTATCTGTAGATAGTTATTGTAAATTAAAATCAAATCTCTTAATTAATTTTAAACTATAAAACATTTATACTCATTTTAATTGGTACAAAATAAGACATGCAGATTCTACTAAAACTTTTTCTTTTCTTGATAGATATTAATCAAGAAACACCGTTAGATTTTTTTGGACTTGAAAAGACAGATATAAATCTCGAATCAACAATACAACAAGCTTCTGTATCTAATGAAATAACAGTAAATTCATTAAAATCTGTATTTCAAAACATAATAGATCATTCTAAAACTGGTGGTTTAGGTTTAGTTGATATTGAAAATATCATTTTTTTTATTACATTTATAAGATTCGTTATTCTTGCAATAAAATATAACTTAAAAACATCATTTTATATCAGTGGTATTAGTTTATTCGCTAGTCTTTTATGGTATTTCCATATTAGAGATATGGGTATGTGGTATGAAGATATATTGTTAAGTAATAGATTAACAACTAGAATGGCAGAAGATATGGGTATCGTTTCGTTAGAAGATTCTGATATAGTTATTAGTGCTGCAGACGATGTAAACGCACCTCAAATTCTAAAGGACAACCCCTTTTTAGAACAAGATACTCTAGACTTTTTGAAAACATCTATTTCTCTAGCATCTGAAAAAAACGGACACAGAATCGATCCGATTTCAATGTTAATTTCAGCAATACCAGAAAATTCTCGAACAGAAATTAGTAAATTGTATTATTTAATTTTTTCAAATATTCTCCCAAATGGTTGGGATTATATAGATCAGCAATTAACTGATCTTTTGCCTTTAGTAAGTTACTTGGTTATCGTTAGATTAAATAAAAAATACTGCCCGTATCTTATCAGATGGCATTGGACTTTCATATTTGTAAACTCATTTGTCGAAATAGAGTTTGTTAAATTAACATTTCGTTTATGGACATTTCAAAATTTTGTTTTAATACCCCAAGGAAGATTAGTAGAATCTACCGAAGTAGAATTAGTATATCTTACTATTATTACTTTACATTATTTATTTAATTGGTTTGGATTACTTCATGCTATGTGTGGACAATATTTTTATATTCCATTTATTGTAGAAAATACAGAAATTCATATAGGTAAGAGACCATTGAACAGTATTTATAGTGGGGGATATACTGCTTGGCAAAATGAGAATGTTAAAAAGATTCAACGAATAGGAAAAGTTAAGTTTCCTCGTCTTTGGTGGGGTTGGTTTGGACGTGCAAATCAAAATATCGATGAACAAAATTTTAGAAAAAAACAACAGAAACTAATAAGAAAAAAAGGATTTAAAAATTTCATTAAAAAATTTAAAAAATGGATTTTAAGAAATTAATAATTATTCATACTTTTAAATGACTGAACATAATTAATTAAAATGAATATATTAAATAGAATAAATAAATTATTCTATTTAATATTTACATAAATTCTTACATAGACGAACCTAAACCAGAGTAAGAACCGTAGAAGAAAAGACTAAGCATAGTTATAACGGCTAAACCGCCTACAACACCTACAAGCCATAATGGAATTCTACCAGTATTTGACATTTTGAAAACTCCTCGTATAACAATTAATTAAAGAAATAACTTGAGAATAATACAGCTAAAACAAAAATTAATAAAAGTCCCCAGAAAAGAGAAGTTCTATTTAATTCTACTGCTTGTTTATTTGGATTTGGACCTGTCATAAATTTTACCTCGTATATATTTATTAATTTATCGTTGAATGAATTGCATAGCTGTAATTCCACCTAAGAAAAAAACAGTTGGAATGGCTAAACCATGAACAGCAAGCCAACGGAAAGTAAAAATTGGATATGCTACAGGTTGATTAATATTTTTTGTCATTTTATATACCTCTTATAATTTATAAACCTTTAGTTAAATCTTCTAATTCTTGTTTTGCACTGAAGCGATCATTTACTAACGGTACTTGTTGACGATCTTGTGTGAAATATTCATTTGGACGTGGTGTACCAAATACATCATACGCTAAACCTGTGCTAACAAATAACCATCCTGATACAAAAAGTGATGGAATTGTAATACTATGAATAACCCAATAGCGCACACTCGTAATAATATCCGAAAACGGACGTTCACCTGTAGATCCACCAGACATAAGTTTTTTCTCCTATAAAAAATGATTGTTGCTCATTCTAAAACTTAACCAATAGCGGGCAGGGGGAATCGAACCCCCATCATTAGCTTGGAAGGCTAAGGTTTTACCACTAAACTATGCCCGCATATAGTAATTATAAGCTTATGCGGGTATAAAAAGCAATAAATGGGTTATAAATTTTCTAATTTTAAATCTAAAAATTTTGCTAAATCAGCGGCTTCTGTTTCTAAATTTGCAATAGAAATTGGTTCTTGAACAGCTGTTAAAGGAATTTTTCGTTCATCTTTTAAACATAAATATATTATTCTTTTTGGATTTAAGCCCTCAGAAATTTTTAACCCAATTGACTGAATATTGCCAAATTGATATGTTAAAAGTACTTCTCTGTTTTTTCCGGGGAATCCTTTTCGAACAATTTTTACAAGATTTTCGATTTTATTATATTCGTTATATCCACTGCCAATATCCCACACAATAGTTGCAAAAATATATATGCTTAATGATAAACTTAAAGTACCATAAAACATCATAACAAGACCTTGGGGTATAAAAACAAGTTCAGTTGAATCAGTAATTGGTAATAAATTTATTTTAAAGTAGCTTGACATTCCTGCTAATAAAAAGCTTATACCACCAATTGCTAAAAATATTCCCCAAAAATAATTACTAAAACGTCTTGATCCGATAATTTTATCTCGACGAATTTCTTGTTGCATTTCTTTATCCAATTAAAACCTTAAATTAATTTGATTGATTTTAATCCTAAAAATAATCCTGACGCAACTGTAAAACAAAATCCTAATAATAAAAAGTAATAAATAGCAACTGTCATAAAATCTTTTCGTTTTATAAAATGAAGTTTATAAAAATTTTTCTCTATATTAGTATATATTATATAGTAATCTATGTAAAAATTTTGGTTGTTAAAAATTTTAATGAAAATTTTTAATACCTTAGATTATTTAAACAATTTTACTATTAATTTCATTAAATCTTCAATTGAATTTATGGCTAATTTTATTAAACCTTATAATGATGATCCATTTGTAGGACATTTAGCGACACCTATAACATCATCAGCAGTAACAAGAGCGATCTTAAGAAATTTACCAGCATATAGATTTGGTTTAACACCATTATTACGTGGTCTAGAAATTGGTTTAGCTCATGGTTATTTTTTAATGGGACCATTTGTTAATTTAGGACCTTTACGCAATTCAGATATTGGATTATATGCAGGTTTCCTTTCAACAATCGGATTAATTCTTATTTTAACATTAGGTTTAACAATTTATGGAGCAGCAACTTTTAAAAACGAAAAAGAACAAAATGCTGATACTGTAAATAATTTACAAACTAAAAAAGCTTGGGATCAATTTAAAGGTGGGTTCTTTGTTGGCGCTTGTGGAAGTGCTGGATTTGCTTTAATTTGTCTTTCAAGTATTCCTTCTATCTTATAACTTCTAAATCATGAAATTATAACTATATTGTAGTATAGTAGATTAAATTTTACTAGAAATAATTTATTATATTACAATATTAATTTAATAAAAAATTAAAACAACAATATGAGTTCTTTTATAACAACAAGAGTAAATTTACAAGAAGAATATTCTAAAACAGAAATCGCGAAACTTTTAACAAATTTAGATGATGAATTAGTTGGATTAAAACCTGTAAAAAGTCGAATTCGTGAAATTGCTGCATTATTATTAATTGATAAATTACGAAGAAACTTAGGTATTAATGCTGGTAATCCCGGTTTACATATGTCTTTTACAGGTAGTCCTGGTACGGGTAAAACAACAGTAGGTTTAAAAATGGCTGATATTCTTTTTCAATTAGGATATATCCAAAAAGGTCATTTATTAACCGTTACACGTGATGATTTAGTTGGTCAGTATATTGGCCATACAGCACCCAAAACTAAAGAAGTATTAAAAAAAGCAATGGGTGGTGTTTTATTTATTGATGAAGCATATTATTTATATAAACCTGATAATGAAAGAGATTACGGAGCTGAAGCTATTGAAATTTTATTACAAGTAATGGAAAATCAACGAGAAGATTTAGTCGTAATTTTAGCTGGTTATAAACAACCAATGGATAAATTCTATGAATCAAACCCAGGTTTATCTTCACGTATCGCAAATCATATTGATTTCCCAGACTACAGTGTTGAGGAATTATTACAAATTTCAAAAATGATGTTAGACGAACAGCAATATCAATTAACTCCTGATGCTGAAATTGCTCTGCAAAAATATATTTCAAAACGAAAAGAGAAACCATTATTTGCAAATGCAAGAAGTATTAAAAATGCCTTAGATAGAGCACGTATGCGACAAGCTAATCGTATTTTTGATAGTCGCGGCCAAGTATTAACTAAAAAAGAACTTGTTAATATTGAGGCACAAGATATATTAAAAAGTACAGTTTTTGATTAAAATATATAAATATGAGTTTACTTGTTATAGGTGGAACAGGAACATTGGGTCGTCAAATTGTCTTACAAGCTTTAACCAAAGGTTATCAAGTTAGATGTTTGGTAAGAAATTTTCGCCGAGCGAACTTTTTAAAAGAATGGGGAGCAGAATTGGTATATGGTGATTTAAGCATTCCTGAAACGATTCCACCATGTTTACAAGGTATAACAGCGGTAATTGATGCATCTACAAGTCGTCCGTCTGATGTTGATGCATTAAAAATTGTTGATTGGGATGGAAAAATTGCATTAATTGAAGCAAGTAAAGCAGCGAATATTAAACGTTTTATTTTTTGTTCAACACAAAATTTAGAACAATTTTCAAATATTCCATTAATGAATATAAAACAAGGAATTGAAATAAAATTAAAACAATCAACTATTCCTTATACTATATTTAGATTAACAGGTTTTTATCAAGGTTTAATTGAACAATACGCAATTCCGATTTTAGAAAATTTACCAATTTGGATAACTAATGAAAATACCTGTGTTTCGTATATGGATACACAAGATATTGCGAAATTTTGCTTAAAATCATTACAACTACCGCAAACTATAAATAAAACCTTTTTCTTAGGGGGTCCCAAAGGTTGGGTTTCATCTGAAATCATTAGATTATGTGAACAATTAGCAGGTCAAAGTGCAAAAGTAAATCAAATCCCTATCTTTATTTTAAAAACAGTAAGTCAACTTTTTGGTTTTTTTGAATGGGGACAAAATATAAGTGATAGATTAGCATTTGCAGAGATTTTGAATGTCGAAAATAATTTTTCTAAATCAACTTTTGATTTATATAAAACATTCAAAATTGATTCGAGCGAAGTTGTTCAATTAGATGATTATTTATTAGAATACTTTATTCGTTTATTAAAAAGATTGCGCGATATTAATTTCGAAGATGTACAAAAACAGAAAAATTTAGTAATTTAACAAATTTTGTTATTGTTTTTTTAATTTAACTAGTATAAAAACTAGTTAAATTTTTTAATAATATTTTATAGTTTATTCATTCTTGCAATTTGCAAATAATAACAAAACATATATTTAAAAATCATAAATTTTTCAACAAATTAAACTATAAAAAATTTTAAGATGAACTATTGCACATTTATAGTAAAAATTCTAAAAAAACCAGAGAAAAGTTATTTTGACAACAATATTGCTATTGCAGAAGTACCTGTCAAATTCTATCAGTTTCAAAATTCTAATTCCTATAAAGTTTTAAATTTAACATTTTGGGGTAATTTAGCAAATGATATAGTTCAATATTATCAAATAAACGACTATATTATAATTGAAGGTTATATTTCATTTCATAAAAATAATACAGATTTATTTTTAAATAAAAAAGATAAACAAATCGAAATTTCTGTTTTTAAAATATACCCTTATTTACTAAATATTAGTGAAGTTAATAAAACGGATAAATAATCTTATTTGTTCAATTAAATTATTCATAATTACTATATTTTAGTATAATTAATATTATTCAAAACAGTTCCTAGGAAAAATTGTATGTTAACTTTAAAAATTTTAGTTTATACAACTGTAATCTTCTTTGTTTCATTATTTATTTTCGGATTCCTTTCAAGTGATCCTTCAAGAAACCCAAATCGTAAAGATCTTGAATAATAAAAAAAATTAAGTCGATTAATTATATAATTCGACTTAATTTTCGTACCAATTTATTTTTATTGTAAAATCAAAAAGGTTATTTTTATTTACAAATTTAATCATTTATATAAAAAATAATTTTTTATTAAAAACTGAACTAATATATATAGTATAGTAATACTATCATTATATAAAAACTTTTTACTAAACTTTATCTTTTAAATTTTATTTATTTAAAAAAATGAAACGTTTTAATTTACTAACTTTACTGGCTTCTATTTTTATTGCTTTAACACCAAATGCAGCTTTAGCTGATATTGGTGGATTAACTAAATGTAGTGAATCTCCGGCTTTTACTAAAAGATTAAACGCAAGCGTTAAAAAATTAGAACAACGTATAAGTACTTATGAAGCTGGAACGGCTCCAGCATTAGCATTACAAAAACAAGTTGAACGAACAAAAGCTAGGTTTGATAAATATAGCCGTTCAGAATTATTATGTGGTACTGATGGATTACCTCACTTAATCGCCGATGGTCGTTGGAGTCATGCTGCAGAATTTATTTTACCAGGATTTGGTTTTATTTATATTGCAGGTTGGATTGGTTGGGTTGGTCGTAAATATATACGTGCTGTAAGTACTACTAAAAATCCAGCAGAAAATGAAATTATAATTAATGTACCTTTAGCTTTAACAATTATGACAACTGGATATATTTGGCCAATTTCCGCTTGGCAAGAATATATTAGTCATGATTTAGTAGCAGCAGACGATGAAATTACAGTTTCACCTCGTTAAAATTTGTGAATTTTTTAATATATATATTTAAAATTAATTTTATGAACAATTTTCAAAAATATTTATCTACAGCTCCTGTTCTTTTAACATTACTAATGACCTTTACTGCAGGATTTATAATTGAAATTAATAGATTTTTCCCAGATATGTTAGGTTTATATTTCTAATTGATAATTTTTTAAACATTCAATAACTTATGTCTGTTATTGAATGTTTAAAAAATTACTACCTTATTCACCTTGAACTTTTAATAAGGCAAATCCTATTGAAAGACCAAATAATGTCATAAAGAAACAAATCACAGCTGTAGAAACAATCTCTGGACTTGCATACGGAAAAATGCTAACAACAAATGCCATAATATTTAAAAAATTTTAAAATTTACAAGATTTCGACAATTAAAAATTAAAAACCATTTCGGGCCCAAACTACTAATGCTAATGTGAATGTAAACATTGTCATTAAACCTGCCCAACCTAAACTGATAATATCCATAATATATATATATTTGAAATTAAGTTCGAAATTTGTAATTTAAAAAGAAAATTATTTTTAAATTACAAATTTTTAAAATTTATAAAATACCATTCTTCCAATCTACATCAACATTTTCAATAATTAATGATGAATTATATATTTGTAATATAATTAATAAAAATATTAAAAATGAAGCCATTACTATAGCCATAATTGGTGTAGTACCCCAACCTGGAGCAACCTTACCATATTCAGCATTTAATGGGCGTAAAATTTCACCTAATCTTGTTCTTAATGCCATAGAAATTTTTATATTTTTAATAAATACGTTTTACATTTTAAAAAGTTTAATTTATTTAAAACTTTTTTAAAGACATTGCTTTTTATTTTCGATTTAAAAAGTTCAATATTAATAATAAACCAATAAATAGAACGAATTAAAAATATAAAAGTTTTTAAAATTCTATATTTTTAATTTGTTCTATTTATTGATTTTTAATATTTCAAGTTAATGTTATATAATAATACAGTAATTTTAATTTACAAATAATAAAAATATAACATGGAAACAGCAACGATTATTGTAATTTTTGTATCAAGTCTACTTTTAGGTATTACGACATATTCAATCTATACTGCTTTTGGACCCGCGGCAAAAAATTTACGAGATCCATTCGAAGAACATGAAGATTAAAAAATAAAACCAAATCAAAGGTTTTATTTTTTAATAATTCGAGGTGATTCTCGGAAGAAAACAGCAAAGAAAATCACCATTAATGTACCGATAAGTAAAAATGTATAAACTAAGGCTTCCATTGTTTAATCCTGTTTAATTTTGAATAGCTTTAAAAAACAAAGACTAGAATTTATACAGCACCTTGTTTTTTAGTAGATTTATCACCAAGTTTTTGGAATACACCAAATTCAACTTGTTCTGTAACTTCTGCACCAATACCAGTAAATACATCGCGGAAGATTGTACGACCACCATGCCATAAATGACCAAAGAAGAATAATAGTGCAAAGTTAGCATGACCAAAAGTATACCAACCACGTGGACTACTACGGAATACACCATCAGACTCTAAACTTGTACGATCAAATTCGAATACTTCACCTAATTGTGCTTTACGAGCAAATTTCTTAACAGTTGGTGCGTCTTTAAATGTTTGACCATTTAATTTACCACCGTAGAAATCTACTGTTACACCTACTTGTTCAATACTATATTTAGATTCTGCACGACGGAATGGAATATCGGCACGAATAATACCATCTTTATCTACTAAAATAACTGGGAATGTTTCAAAGAAAGCTGGCATTCTTCTAACGGTTAATTCACGACCTTCTTTATCACGGAAAATTGGATGTCCTAACCATGCTTCAGCAATACCGTCGCCTTTATCCATTGGACCTGAACGGAATAAACCACCTTTTGCAGGATTGTTTCCAATATAATCATAGAACGCTAATTTGTCAGGAATACGTGACCAAGCTTGACTTTCAGATAAACCTTCACTAATCGATGTTTCAACTTGACGTTCAATTTCCTGTTGGAAATAACCACTATCCCATTGATAACGCGTCGGACCAAATAATTCAATCGGAGTTGTTGCAGCTCCATACCACATTGTACCAGATGTAACGAAAGCTGCCCAGAAAACTGCAGATATACTACTAGATAATACTGTTTCGATATTACCCATACGTAAAGCACGATATAATCTTTGAGGTGGTCGTACTGTTAAATGGAAAATACCAGCTAAAATACCAAAAAGACCAGCAGCAATATGATGTGCTGCAATACCACCTGGATTGAATGGGTTAAAACCATCTGCACCCCATGCAGGAGCAACAGGTTGCACTCTTCCAGTAACACCGTAAGCATCTGATACCCAAATACCAGGTCCAAATAAGCCTGTTACGTGGAAGGCACCAAACCCGAAACATAGTACACCTGATAATAATAAATGAATACCAAATATTTTTGGTAAATCTAATGCAGGTTCACCTGTTCTTGGATCACGGAATAATTCTAAATCCCAATATACCCAGTGCCAAATAGCAGCTAAGAAACATAGACCAGATAAAACAATATGTGATAATGCTACACCTTCAAAACTCCAAAGACCTGCATTTGATACACTTTCACCAGTAATACTCCAACCGCCCCAAGAATCTGTAATTCCTAGACGTGCCATAAATGGCATAACATACATTCCTTGACGCCACATTGGATTTAGAACTGGATCTGATGGGTCGTATATAGCAAGTTCATATAATGCCATTGAACCAGCCCAGCCTGCAACTAATGCTGTATGCATTAAGTGAACTGCAATTAATCTTCCTGGATCATTAAGAACAACAGTATGAACACGATACCATGGTAATGCCATAGTAATTCATTCCTTAAATTTAAATAATGGGTTTTTGACTTTCTTACAACTAAACTATAAAAAAGTTAGCTATGATATTATTATAACTGAAGATTATAAAAAATATACAATTTAATAAAATTAAATTGTAAGAGTTTTATTCTTTAATATAGGTATGTGTTTATGAATTTAATAAAAAATAGTGTTAAATAAATTATTAAAACAAGTTAAATGAATGAACTTCATTAACTTGTTTTAATCTGAAAATTATTTAGTTTTTTGCAAAAACAGCTTTCGTTTCAGCGATAGCTTCTTTTAGTTGAGCTTCAGCTAAATCTGTAAATTGTTTCGTGTTACCAACTTCATTAATATATGTTTGTTTCGCTGTTCTTAAATATGATAGTAAATTTGAACAATATTTTTTAACGTCAGCTACAGGAATACTATCTAAATGACCATTAATACCCGTATAAATTAAAGCAACTTGTTCTGCAACAGATAATGGTGAATTTTGTGGTTGTTTTAAAACTTCACGTAAACGTGAACCACGAGCTAATTGTTTTTGAGTAGCTTCATCTAAATCTGATGCGAATTGAGAGAAAGCTTCTAATTCTGCGAATTGTGCTAATTCTAATTTAAGTTTACCAGCAACTTTTTTCATAGCTTTTGTTTGAGCTGCAGAACCTACACGTGATACAGAAATACCTACGTTAATAGCAGGACGAATACCTGAGTTAAATAAATCGTTCGATAAGAAGATTTGTCCATCAGTAATCGAAATTACGTTTGTTGGAATATAAGCAGACACGTCACTTGCTTGTGTTTCAATAATTGGTAGTGCTGTCATACTACCACCACCTAAAGCATCATTTAACTTCGCTGCACGTTCTAATAAACGTGAGTGTAAATAGAATACATCACCAGGGTAAGCTTCACGTCCTGGAGGTCGACGTAATAATAATGACATTTGACGGTACGCCATTGCTTGTTTAGTTAAATCATCATAGATTACTAATGTCGCTTTACCTTTATACATGAAGTATTCTGCTAATGCTGCACCTGCATATGGGGCAATGTATTGTAATGTAGCAGGATCATTTGCATTAGCTGCTACGATGATTGTATAAGCAAGTGCATTTTTTTCTTCTAAAACATTTACAACTTGTGCTACTGTTGAAGCTTTTTGACCTATACCAACATAAACACAAACAACATTTTCTTTAGATTGGTTAATAATTGTATCAACAGCAATTGAAGTTTTACCTGTTTGACGGTCACCAATAATTAACTCACGTTGACCACGTCCAATTGGAATCATTGCATCAATTGATGTAATACCTGTTTGTAAAGGCTCACAAACAGATTTACGACTAATAATACCTGGAGCCATTGATTCTAACAAACGACTATCAGCAGAAACAATATCACCTTTACCATCAATAGGTACACCTAGTGGACCAACTACTCGACCTAAGAATCCGTCACCTACAGGAATTTGAGCAATTTTACCAGTTGATTTAACTGTACTGCCTTCTAAAATTTGACGACCTGTACCCATTAATACAACACCAACATTATCATTTTCTAAGTTTAGTGCGATACCAATTGTTTTATCCGCAAACTCTAAAAGTTCACCACTCATTACTTGATCAAGTCCATAAACTCGAGCAATACCATCACCTACTTGTAATACTGTACCAATATTATCTACTTTAACATCTTGATCGTATTTTTCAATTTGTTCACGGATAATACTACTAATTTCGTCTGGACGAATATTTATCATTGTATTATTTTAAGATAAAAAGTTAATAAAAGATTTCAGTTGTTTTTAAATTTCTAAAACAGTATCTAAATGCTTAGCTAAAAGTTGTAATTGGTTTTTAACAGTAAAATCAATTACTTTTGAATTTGTTTTAATTAAAAATCCACCAATAAGACTAGAATCAACATTAATAACTAATCGAATTTCTCGAGCGTTAGTAATTTCTTTTAATTTTTTAATTAAAGTATTTTTTTGTAAATTTGTAAAAGGAAAAGCTGTTGAAACCTCAATCATTTTAATTGAAGCTAGTGAATAGACTAAATTTAAATAACTACCAATTACTGCTTGTAATAAATTAATTCGATCACGTTTTACTAAAACATTTAAAAACTTAAAAGTTTCGTCATTTAACTGTGATTTTAAAGTTCTACTTAAAAGTTCTTCTTTTCGTAAACTACTAATTAATGGGTTATTTAAATAATCTATCAAGTCAGGAGTTTCAGATAAAAATACTTCTAAATTTTGAAAATCAGCAGTAATCTGATGCATCAGGTTTTTTTCTACTGAAAAATCAAATAGAGCACGCGCATATGGAGCTGCAATCTTAGCTGATAAAGGATTTTTACTCATTATAAATCTCCTTTTAATTTATTAATAGTTTCATTAATTAAAGCTGTTGCACGCTCTTTTTTAGCAAACGTTTCTTGAGCACGCATTAATGTACGTTTTAAGACTAATAGAATAATTTGCTGTTTAACTTCTAAAAAGACTTGTCTTTCTTTAGAACGGAATGTAGCTAAAGCTCGACTAAAACGAGTAGCTAAATCTTTTTTTGCTTGGTCTGAGTCTGATTGAAGTAAAACTTTTTTTGCAGCAATTGTTTCATTTTTGATTTCACTAATTACTACATTAGCTTGACTTAATTGCTTTTGAGCTTCACTTAATCGTCGATTTGCTTCATTTAAACGGTCTTCCGCATCTTGAACACTCTTTACAATATTTGTTTTACGTTCTTCTAGTAGAGAGCCTAAAAAATCTCTACCAGCGTAAACTAAAATTCCAATTACACAAAGAATGTTAATTAGCCCAGTTTCCAAAATATCAAGGTTTAAACCAAAACCTTCATGTTCGGCGATTAATGTAAAAATTTGATTAAAATTTTCCATGTTTTAAAGTTTTTATGTAAACTGTTAGCTTATAAATAAGGAAAATTACATTAAACACAAAATTTAAATTGATAATCGAGTTTCAATTTCTACACATAAAGATTGAACAATAGTATCTAAACTATTAAGTGCAGTATTCTTTTTATCTAGAAGATCTTTTGTAATAGTATCTAATAAATTATCAATATATTTTTGAGAAATATTTAGTTCAATGTCTAAAATTTCTTTATGAATTTTTTGTGAATTTGTAATTTCTAATTGTGCTTCTTTACGTACAATATTTAATTCTTGTTCATATTGAGCCGTTAATTTATTTGCTTGAGCTAAAATTTCAGATGCTTTTGAAAGATTGCCTAAAATATATTCTTTCCGTTCTTCAATAACTGCTAATAAGGGGCTATATAGAATGGCGTTAAGAATTACCATTAACAAAATAAATTGAATTGCTACTAATGGTAAAGTTGCATTAAAATCAAATAGTCCGCCTGGACCACTTAATTCTTCTGAACTTAAAATTAATGTTGAAAAATTAACCATATATAATCTATATGTTATTCTATAGAGTTAAAAATTTGTAATAGCTAGAAATTTATCTAGCTATTTATTTTTGGGATTTAGGATTTGATTAGCTATTGAATGGGTTAGCGAATAATAATGCTAATGCTACTACTAAACCATAAATAGTTAAAGCTTCCATGAAAGCTAAACTTAATAATAATGTACCACGAATTTTGTTTTCTGCTTCAGGTTGACGAGCAATACCTTCAACTGCTTGACCAGCAGCATTACCTTGACCAATACCAGGACCAATAGCAGCTAAACCAATAGATAAACCAGCAGCTATAACAGAAGCAGCAGAAATAATAGAATCCATAATAAATCTTAATTAATAAATGTAAATAGAAATGAAATTTTGATTTTAAAAAAGTTTTAATTCAAAAAAATTACTCAAGTGCTTCTGCAATATATGCAGCGGCTAAAGTTGAGAAAATTAAAGCTTGTACTGAACCGGCAAAAAGTCCTAATAACATAATTGGTAATGGAATTACCAATGGTACTAAAGACGTTAGTACAGTAATAGTTAATTCATCGGCTAGTACGTTTCCAAATAATCGGAAACTTAATGATAATGGTTTAGTAAAATCTTCTAAAATATTAATTGGTAATAGAAGTGGAATTGGGTTAACATATCTTTTAAAATAACCTAATCCTTTTTTACTTAAACCTGCATAAAAGTAGGCAAAAGATGTCATTAGCGCTAATGCTACAGTAGTATTGATATCATTAGTTGGAGCTGCAAGCTCACCTTCTGGCAATTCAATTAATTTCCAAGGAATAATTGCACCGGCCCAATTACAACCAAAAATAAATAAGAATAAAGTACCAATATATGGTATCCATTCCTTATAAAAACTTTCACCTAATTGATTTTTAGCAATGTCTGTAATAAAATCTAATGTAGATTCCATAAAATTTTGCCAACCATGAGGAATACGATTTGTTTCTCGAGTTCCAAGAATTGATAAAATAAATAAAATGGCTGCAACAAACCATATTACAAGTAAAACTTGACCATGTACTAAAAAACCAGCAATATTCCAGTAAAAATGTTTTCCTACTTCAGCTTCCGCTAGTAATGTAAACGTACTTGAATAAAAATTATCTGGGTACATAAAATTTAACTAATTTAGTAAATTACCCAATATTAAAAAATATACAGGAACACTATTGATTATAACTATTTTTTATTTAATTTAGGTTTATTTTTATCTAATCTCTCTATTTAAAGTTATTTTTATTTTAACCATTCATAACCTTTTAATTCTAGCTCTTTAGCCAATTCAAAGGTACCGGTTTTTATAATTTTACCATTTTGCATAACATGAACAAAATTTGGTTTTACATAATCCAATAATCTTTGGTAGTGTGTAATTAAAATAATTGATTTTTCTTTATTCATAAAAGCATTAATAGCTTTGGAAATGATTCGTAAGGCATCTATATCTAAACCCGAATCAGTTTCATCCAATATGCATAATTCCGCATCTAATAAAATCATTTGAAGAATTTCATTTCTTTTTTTCTCACCACCGGAAAAGCCTTCATTCACATTTCGACTTAAAAAAACAGGTGACATTTCAACTAATTCTAATTTTTCATTAATAATACCTAAAAATTCTAATGGATCAACTTCGGCTTTATTATTAAATTTTTGTTTTGCATTATATGCTAATCTTAAAAAATCTTCATTACTTACCCCTGGAATTTCGATAGGATATTGAAAAGCTAAAAAAATACCTAAAAGAGCTCGTTGTTCTGTTTCTAAATTTACAATACTATTTCCTTTGTAAATTATATCACCATTTAAAATTTTATAGGCTGGATGACCCGTTAAAATTTTTGAAAAAGTACTTTTTCCTGAGCCATTTGGTCCCATAATGGCGTGAATTTCGCCTTTATTTATGGTTAAATTTAAATCTTTTAAGATTTCATTTGTATTAATAGAAACTTGTAAATTTTTAACTTCTAATATAGGTGTATTGTTTTTCATTATCCTACACTTCCTTCTAATTTTAAACTTATTAAACGATCAGCTTCTGCGGCAAATTCTAAAGGTAATTCAGTAAAAACTTCACGACAAAATCCACTAATAATTAATTCAATTCCTTTTTCCATTGAAATACCTCTCTGTAAAAAATAAAAAATTTGTTCCTCACCAATTTTTGATGTTGATGCTTCGTGTTCAATTTTACCAGTTGAATTTTGTGACAAAATAAAAGGAAATGTATTTGCATTTGAGGAGTTGCCAATTAATAATGAGTCACATTGTGAATAATTTCTTGCAGATAAAGCTTTATTAGTTATATTAACCAATCCTCGATAAGTATTTTTTGATTTTCCCGCGGAAATTCCCTTCGAAACAATTCTACTACGTGTGTTTTTACCAACATGAATCATTTTGCTACCAGTATCGGCTTGTTGGTAATTATTTGTTAATGCAACTGAATAAAATTCTCCTTTTGAATTTTCGCCAATTAATAAACAGCTAGGATATTTCCAAGTAATATTAGAACCTGTTTCAACTTGAGTCCAAGATATTTTTGAATTGATTCCGCTGCACAAACCACGTTTTGTTACAAAATTGTATACTCCACCTTGTCCTTTTTCATTTCCACCATACCAATTTTGAACTGTTGAATACTTAATATAAGCATTATCTAATGCAATTAATTCAACAACAGCAGCATGTAATTGATTATTATCATATTGTGGAGCAGTGCAACCTTCTAAATAGCTTACTTGACTGTTTTCATCTGCAATTATTAATGTTCTTTCAAATTGTCCCGATTGTTGATCATTAATTCGAAAATACGTTGACAAATCTAACGGACATATAACATTTTTAGGAATATAACAAAATGAACCATCTGTAAAAACAGCCGAATTTAAAGCTGAAAAATAATTATCTCCTATAGGAACAACTGTTCCTAAATATTTTTGCAATAATTCTGGATATTCTTTAAAAGCTTCAGAAATTGAACAAAAAATAATTCCATATTGGGCTAATTCTTCTTTAAACGTTGTTCCAATTGAAACACTATCAAATATAGCATCGACAGCAACATTTGTTAACCGTTTTTGCTCTGTTAAAGAAATACCTAATTTTTCAAATGTCTTCAATAACTCTGGATCAACTTCATCAAGACTGTTTATTTTTTTTTTTAATTTTGGAGCTGAATAATAAATAATATCTTGATAATCGATTTGTGAAAATTTTAATTGAGCCCATTCAGGACATCTCATTTGTGTCCATTTTTTATAAGCTTTTAATCGAAATTCTAATAAAAATTCTGGCTCTTTTTTTTTTTGTGAAATTAAACGAATTACATTTTCGTTTAAACCTTTTTCTATGATATCTTTTTCAATTGTTGTAGAAAATCCATATTTATATGGTTGATTAACTAATTTTGTTATATTAGTATTTAATGTTTTATTTGATTCGTTAATCATAATATTAAAAAAACTTCTAATAATTGAATATATAATTTTTAAAATCATTATTTTAAATGATGCACATTACTATTATAAACGAATTACAAAACTATTTAAAGTATTAAAATTTTAAATATATTCTTAAAAGTTATGTATATTTTAAATGAAATATATATAAAGTTTAATACAGTAATGTTATACTTAATAGTAAGGTTGTTCCCAAGATTCAACCGATAGAACTAATTGCTAAAAATTAGTTATATCTATTATATATTGCCTTTTTATTTTTTTAAGGAGAAATAAATGTCTAATTCTGTATCAGAACGGACTCGAATTAAAAGTGACCGTTACGAATCTGGTGTAATTCCATATGCTAAAATGGGTTATTGGGATGCTTCATACGCAGTGAAAAGCACTGATGTTCTTGCATTATTCCGTGTTACACCACAAGCAGGTGTAGACCCAGTAGAAGCAGCAGCAGCTGTAGCTGGTGAGTCTTCAACAGCAACATGGACTGTTGTATGGACAGACTTATTAACAGCTTGTGAACGCTACCGTGCTAAAGCATACCGAGTAGATCCAGTTCCAGGTAAAGATGACCAATTCTTCTCTTTTATCGCATACGAATGTGATTTATTCGAAGAAGGTTCTTTAGCTAACTTAACTGCATCAATCATCGGTAACGTATTCGGTTTCAAAGCTGTATCTGCATTACGTTTAGAAGATATGCGTATTCCACACTCATATTTAAAAACATTCCAAGGTCCTGCAACTGGTATCGTTGTAGAACGTGAACGTTTAAACAAATATGGTGTTCCATTATTAGGTGCTACTGTAAAACCAAAATTAGGTTTATCTGGTAAAAACTACGGTCGTGTAGTATATGAAGGTTTAAAAGGTGGTTTAGACTTCTTAAAAGATGACGAAAACATCAACTCTCAACCATTTATGCGTTGGAGAGAACGTTTCTTATACTGTATGGAAGGTATTAACCGTGCTTCTGCTGCTACAGGTGAAGTTAAAGGTTCTTACTTAAACATCACAGCTGCAACAATGGAAGAAGTATACAGACGTGCTGATTATGCTAAAGCTGTTGGCAGTGTAATTGTTATGATCGACTTAGTAATGGGTTATACAGCAATTCAAAGTGCTGCTCTTTGGGCTCGTGAAAACGATATGATTTTACACTTACACCGTGCAGGTAACTCAACATACGCTCGTCAAAAAAATCATGGTATTAACTTCCGTGTAATTTGTAAATGGATGCGTATGGCTGGTGTTGACCATATCCACGCTGGTACAGTAGTAGGTAAATTAGAAGGCGATCCTTTAATGATTAAAGGTTTCTATGATACTTTACGTTTAACAAGATTAGAAGTAAATTTACCATACGGTTTATTCTTCGAAATGGATTGGGCTAGTTTACGTAAATGTTTACCAGTAGCTTCTGGTGGTATTCACTGCGGTCAAATGTATCAATTAATTTATTACTTAGGTGATGACGTAATTTTACAATTCGGTGGTGGTACAATTGGTCACCCTGATGGTATTCAAGCTGGTGCTACAGCTAACCGTGTAGCTTTAGAAGCTATGGTATTAGCTCGTAACGAAGGTTTAGATTATTTCAACCCTAAAGTAGGTCCAGTTATTTTACGTGAAGCTGCTAAAACTTGCGGTCCACTACAAACAGCTTTAGATTTATGGAAAGATATTAGTTTCAACTATAGTTCTACAGATACAGCTGACTTCGTAACAACAGCAACAGCAAACGTATAATAAACGTATAATAAACGTATAATTAATTTACATTTAAAAAATTAAAGGAGTATTGAATAGTGAGACTTACACAAGGTTGCTTCTCTTTCTTACCTGATTTAACTGACGCTCAAATTGCAAAACAAGTCGCTTACTGTATTGGTAAAGGTTGGGCTATGAACGTTGAATGGACAGATGATCCACATCCACGTAATAGCTACTGGGAATTATGGGGTTTACCATTATTCGACATTAAAGATTCAGCAACTGTAATGTTCGAATTAAATGAAGCTCGTAAATCATGTGCACCTGGCTATATTCGTGTTAATGCATTTGACGCGAGCTATGGTACTGAAAGCTGTGTTCTATCATTTATCGCTAGCCGTCCAATTAACGAACCTGGTTTCTACTTAGATCGTACAGATGGCGCTGGTCGTTTCATCACTTATAGCATTAAGAGCTATAGTGTATTAAGAAACAATGAAGGTAACCGTTACTAATTAAAATTAATTAGTAATAATTATCCTGAGCTATAAAAATAGTTCTGATTAAAAATCAGAACTATTTTTATAATATTTTTTAATTGATTTTTAGTTTTTATATCTTGTTCTATTTTTATAAATTAAATAAAAAATTTTCTATCCTTTTTTGAGCCCAGTAGGAATCGAACCTACATTGGAAACTTAGAAGGTTTCTGTCCTGATCCGTTAGACGATAGGCCCTTATTTAATTATGGGCAATACAGGATTTGAACCTGTGACCTTCTGCTTGTAAGGCAGACACTCTACCGCTGAGTTAATTACCCGTTAAATTTGTATATACATTCAATTATATATATAATCTATGATATAGTCAATATTAAAAATGAAAATTTTTTTATTCATTTCTAATATTGTTTTATTTTTATGATTTTGATATCATATTAATTATATTGCATTATATTGATTATAGGGTCGATGCCCGAGAGGTTAAAGGGGGCGGATTGTAAATCCGCTGCGTTTCGCTACGTTGGTTCAAATCCAACTCGGCCCAATTTAGTTAAAAAAATTCTTAATATTCTTTATAACCATTTTCTATTCTAATTTTTTCAGCTGCTTCAGCTGCTTTACTTTCTTCTGTTTTAATTGAAATAAATTCGTCCAAATTCGAATCTGTTTCACTATAACGTTGTAAAATTTCAAGTTCATCTGATCTATATGTTATCCCAGTCATTGCTGCATTTGTACCTCCTGGACTTACCATTGGATAACAATTTTCATTTTCAATAACAACAAATTCAAATAAAATTGGATCGGGGTAATCTTTATAGATTTTTAAAGCATTTTCCATATCATATAGATTAGTTGCTTTAATTGCTTTAATTCCATAAGAATTAGCTAACTCTACAAAATTCGGTTGACCTTCTTTCATACTAGAATGAGAATATCGATTTTCATAGAATGATTCTTGCCATTGTCTAACCATACCTTGATAATAATTATTAATAATCATTATTCTTATTGGTAACTTATAATGAACAATTGTACCTAATTCTTGAATACACATTTGAATGCTAGAATCACCAGAAATACAGACTACCTGTCTATTTGGAAAAGCCAATTGTGCACCAATTGCTGCAGGTAAACCGAATCCCATTGTACCTAAACCAGCACTTGATGACCAACGTCGTGGACCACATTTAATAAATTGAGCTGACCACATTTGATGCTGACCTACATCAGTTGTAAATAATGCACTTTTATAAATTTTTCCAATGTTATTAATTACTTGTTGAGGTAATAATTGATTGGTTTGTGTTGGAACTATTAAAGGATAAGCTTTACGCCATTTATATATATTATCTAGCCATTCTGTACGTTTTAGTGGTAAATTGGTATATTCCCAGTTCCATTTATGTGTTAGTAAAATTTCTTGTAAGATTCTTTTTATATCACCTAAAATCGATAGATCTGCAATTTTGTTTTTTCCTATTTCCGCGGGATCAATATCAAAATGCAAAATTTTTGCAAAACTTGCAAATAAATCTAATTTTCCAGTTACTCTGTCATCAAATCTTGCTCCTACAGCAATTAATAAATCACATTCACTTACAGCAAAGTTTGCATATGCTGTTCCATGCATACCTAACATTCCAACAGATAAAGGATCTTTTTCATAAAATGCGCCTTTACCCATTAAAGTAGTTGTAATGGGAATAGCGAAAACATGTGCTAAAATAAATAATTCTCTATATGCATTTGAAGCAATAGTTCCCCCACCTACGTATAATAAAGGTCGTTCAGATGTTCTAAGGGCTTTTAATACACTATAAATTAATTTTTTTGAAACTTTATATTGAAATCGATAACCAATTAATTTATTAATTAAATTTTGTGAAGTATTTTCATAATTTGTAATTAATTCCGAACCAATATCTTTTGGAATATCAATTAAAACAGGACCAGGTCTTCCATTTCTTGCTATATAGAAAGCCTCAGAAATTATCTGACACATATCTTCAGCACTACTTATTTTATAAGAATGTTTAACTATCGGTAATGTTATCCCAAAAATATCAGTTTCTTGAAAGGCATCGGTTCCTAAAAAATTTGTATTAACTTGACCGGTAATAACTAGTATTGGAATTGAATCGAGTTGTGCATTTGCTATTCCTGTAATTAAGTTCGTAGCTCCAGGACCTGATGTTGCAAAACAAACTCCAATCTGACCTGTTACACGTGCATAAGAATCCGCTGCATGAATAGCCCCTTGTTCATGACGTGTTAATATGTGTTGAATAGTATTTCGATTTTCCCAAAAAAATAATTCATCGTAAATCGGTAAAATTGCACCACCTGGATAGCCAAAAATATATCTGGTATTGTTGCGTACTAAAGTATCTAGTAATGCAAATGCTCCCGTTTTTTTTGCTTTAATTTTACGAGAAGTTCCTCTTATTATTATTGATCTTCTTTTAGACATTATTTAAATATATTAATTAAAAAAACTAAAAATTTATAAACCCACCATATTTATAAGAATATTATATAAACTTACAAAGAATAATAAAAGAAATATTATTAAAACAATACGTAATTTTGGTGTTTTTAATAAGTTTCTAAAAGGAGTTAAGATTATTAAAATTAATCCAAATAAACTACTAATAAAAAATCGTGGATAACGTAAGATATTGTTCCAAAACTCATTCATAACTATATATAAATCATTATTAAAATTATCAGATATTATATTATTATATATAATCTAGACTCAATAAATAGTAGTTTTTATTAAAAATACTTTACTATATATCTATATTTCATGATACAATAAAATAGCATAAGAGTATAAAAGGCTCTGTAGCTCAGTGGTTAGAGCAGGGGATTCATAAGCCCAAGGTCGTAGGTTCAAATCCAACCAGAGCCAAATACTCTAGAATTTTATCTAGTATATAATTTTTAATCTAGGAGAAATGGCTGAGTGGTCGAAAGCAATAGATTGCTAATCTATCGTACAATTTTTTGTACCCAGGGTTCGAATCCCTGTTTCTCCTTTATTAAAATTTTGAATACAGTAATTGACAGTATATTAATATAAATGTTATTGTATTGATAAAGAAAGATATTTGGGATCGTAGTTCAATTGGTTAGAGCACCGCCCTGTCACGGCGGAAGTTGCGAGTTCGAGTCTCGTCGGTCCCGTTTCTGTATTATTAGAAACAGTTTGTTTTTATATTTAATAAAAAATTTTTTAATTCGTATTTAATTTAAAATTAAATTGAATTAATTTAATTTTAAATTTGCATATCAAAAATGATAAAATTTTTATCTTATCGATTAATTTATTAGATTATTAAAATTTAATTGAATGGCTATTAATACATAAGCAAAAATTGCAATTGCTGTTAAATTATTTAAAAAACGTTCAGCTGAACTCGGTGAACCTAGAATATTAGTTTTTGTAGCAAAACTAGATAATCCACTACTTTGTGGTGCTCGAAGAAATATTATAAAAATTAAAAAACAACTTAACAATAACCAAATTACATTTAACATATAATTTTTTTTAATTTGAATTAACTAAAAGTTAAATGAAATAAAAAATTTTTAATCTTCTATTTCAAAAATTTCATTAAATACTTTTCGAACTTTATCGCCTGAATCTATTGATTCTAAAGGATCTTTTCTTAACCTATGACGTAAACATAACGTTATAATTTTTGCTATATCCTCGGCTGTTACTTTTGTTCGATTGTCATAAGCTGCATATGCTTTAGCAGCACGGTTTGTAACGATATCTCCTCGTAATCCATCTACATCTAACCTACTACATACTTCTGAAATTTTAATTCTTAAATTATAATCTATTTCTACTGAAGGTAATAATTTTTGTGCCGAAACAATTCGATCTCTTAATTCTTGTTGTTTTTCAGCATAGTTTTTAATCCAAACTTGTGGACTTTGATCAAAGGATGTACGTTCTTCTACAACTTTTACACGTAAAAGAGGATCTTTTACTGTTCTAATTTCAGCGTGCATACCAAATCGATCTAATAATTGGGGTCTTAATTCACCTTCTTCTGGATTTCCAGAACCTACTAATACAAATCGTGCTGGATGACGAATAGAAATACCTTCTCGTTCAACTGTATTCCAACCTGAAGCGGCCGAATCTAATAAAATATCAACTAAATGATCATCTAATAAATTAACTTCGTCTACATAAAGTAAACCACGATTTGCTTTTGCTAATAAACCAGGTTCAAAAGCTTTAATACCATCAGTTAATGCTTTTTCAATATCAATTGTTCCACATACACGATCTTCTGTTGCACCTAATGGAAGATCAACCATAGGAATTTTGATATATTCTGTTTCTATTTTATCACCATTTTGAATTGCTTGTTTTACTTCATTTCCCATTAAGTCCAGATCCGATTTATGAGAATTAAATGGATCATCTTTAACAACTTCGATTTCTGGTAATAAATCGGCAATAGCGCGAATAGTTGTAGATTTTCCAGTGCCTCTATCACCCATAATCATAACTCCACCAATTTTTGGATCAATTACATTTAATTGTAGAGCTAATTTCATTTCTTCTTGCCCAACAATTGCTGTAAACGGAAAAACAGGTGTGCTAAATTTTTTTAAATCTTGTTTTACCATAATTTTAGATTAAATATAATTGTATAAACATTTTTACACATTTTTTCGTGTAATTTGTTTTTGAATATTTTTCCGATTAATTTCATTAATATTCAAAAACAAACAATTTAGTTTTATTGATAAATTGTTTTACCTAAATTAAGTGCTAAAATACTAGCAACTAAAGCAATTAATAAAGCAGTATAAACTTGCGCATCAGTAATCATATAAAACTCCTAATATAAAATAAATTTATTAACTTTTTTGATTCTAAGGAATCGAATATATTTTGGAAACAACTTGGCTAGAATTTAAATTTTTATAAAATGATAATTAGTAAAAATAAAAGAAAAGTATTTTTCTTTTATTTTTACCAACTAGATTTTGTAACACCTGGTAATAAACCTTGATGAGCCATTTCACGTAATAAATGACGTGAAATACCAAAATCTCTGAAATATCCACGAGGGCGACCAGTTTTCCAACATCGATTGCGAATACGAACCTTTGCGCTATTTCTTGGTAACTGTTGAATTTTTGCGTGTATTTCTAACTTTACGTTGAAATCTTCTGTTTTTTGATATTCTTTTAATAAGTTATGACGTTTTGTTCGATACTTATTATTTAATCTAATACGCTTTTTATCGCGTTCAATCATACTTTGTTTAGCCATAAAATTAACCTAAATGTTTAAATAATTAACTAAATTAAATGAAAATTAGCATTCAATTATAAGATTGTTCATTATTTCCAATCTTTTTGCTACCCTAAATCTATTTTATAGTTAGATGTCGTATATAGCAATATATTTTAAATTAATTATTTAAAAGTTTAATATATTAATTAAATTTTGATTGATAAGGTGTATTTTTATTAGGTAAAACTGTATATGTCGTTAATAATTTTCTAAATTCATCCCCATCCATTGTTTCAACATCAAGTAATTTTTCAACTATTAAATCAATTATTACTCGATTATCGGAAATGATTTCAATAGCTTTTTGTTCACAATAATTAATAATTTTGCAAACTTCATCATCAATTCTATCGGCAATATTTTCTGCATATTCAGAACCAGATGTCATATTTCCTCCCAAGAAAACTTGACCTGTATTTTCATCTTCTAAAGCCATTGGACCAATATTTGACATACCAAATCGAGTAACCATTTGACGAGCTAAATTAGTTACTTGTTGTAAATCACTACTTGCTCCGGTAGTTATTTCAGGCTCACCAAATACAACTTGTTCTGCTGCTCGTCCTCCTAATGTTGCAATAATTCGAGCTAATAATGCAGCTCGAGATAATAAAGTTTGATCTTCATTTGGTGTAAACCAAGTTAAACCTTTTGCACCTCCACGTGGAGTTAATGTAATTTTCTCAAGTTCATCATGTGATTTTAAAACGGTACCAGTTATTGCATGTCCAACTTCATGATATGCAATTAATCTTTTATTTTTTGTATCTTCAAGTGGAGTTCCAGCAATACCTCCAATGATACGATCAGCCGCTTCATTAACTTCTTTTTTTGTAATTTTTGATTTTTTGTATCTTGTTGCTAAAATCGCTGCTTCGTTTAATAAATTTGCCAAATCAGCTCCCGAAAATCCCGGCGTTCTATTTGCTAATTGAACTAATGAAACATCATCACTTAATGGTTTGTTTCTTGCATGAACCTTCAATATTTCAACTCTTCCTAATCGATCTGGTAAATTTACAGTTACTTGTCTGTCAAATCGTCCTGGACGTAATAATGCGGCATCTAAAATATCAACACGATTGGTTGCACCTACAACAATTACTCCTTTGTTTTCTTTGAAACCATCCATTTCAGTTAAAAGTTGGTTTAAAGTTTGTTCACGTTCATCATTTCCACCACCAACACCCGCTCCTCTTTCACGACCAACTGCATCAATTTCATCAATAAAAACAATACAAGGTGCATTTTCAGAAGCTTTTTTAAATAAATCACGAACACGAGCTGCACCTATACCAATAAACATTTCTACGAACTCTGACCCAGCAACACTAAAAAAAGGAACATCAGCTTCATTAGCAATTGCTTTTGCTAATAACGTTTTACCAGTTCCCGGAGGTCCTACTAACAAAATTCCTTTGGGGATTTTAGCACCAACTATAGTATATTTTTCTGGTTCTTTTAAGAAAGAAACGATTTCTTCAAATTCTCCTTTAGCTTCATCAATACCAGCAATATCTTTAAATGTTATTCCTGTATCTGGACGACGTTCAAATCTTGCAGTTGATTTTCCTAAATTCATTGGCGAAGGTCCTGATGTTCCACCTAAATTTTCTGAATTTTGGAAAAAATATATTAAACCACTAATAAATAAAATTGGTAAAATAATATTACTTGCTAAACTTATAAATAAATTTTTTCTTTCTGCTGGATGCGCATCAAAATCAATATTATATTCTTTTAATTTTTGTATTAATTGAGATGCTCCTACTGGAATTTCCACTCTAATTGTTTGTGGACGATTTCCTAATTCTGGACTAGAGGCTTGAATAATAGCGTTTCTACTATTATCATATAAATCAACCTGTTTCACCCAACCCATTTCTAAATATTCTAAAAAACGACCATAAGTCATTCTTGAACTTACAACATTTTGATTTAATTGAGCGGTATTTCGAATTGTTTCAGGACTTTCTAACCCTAATAAATCAAATTTTTTAATGCCTATACTAATACTTGCGATTACTATTATCGCTATTATTATATTTCTAAAAGTATTTCTACCCATTTTATTTAATTCTAAATAATTTTCTTAGTTTTTTACTTAGTATTATAACATATTGGAAATTGCGAAAACAACTAATATAAAATAACTTAATCTCAATAAAATTAAAAAAGAATATTAAAATTTTTATTGTTAATATTTAGAAATTAAAGTATAAAATAATATTAACAATTAATATATTATTTTTATTATGATTAATCGTGGTTCAAAAGTTCGTATTCTTAGAAAAGAATCTTATTGGTATAATCAAGTTGGTACAGTAGCAACTATTGATCAAAGTGGTATAAGATATCCAGTTTTAGTAAGATTTGAAAGTGTAAATTATAGTGGTACAAATACAAATAATTTTGCCTTAACTGAATTAAAAGAAGTTGAAGAAAAAAAATCTAAATAAAAATGTTAAGTTGATAAAAATTTGGAAAATATTTAATTTTAACGATTTCTAAGAAATTAAATATTTTCATTTTGAAATTAATTTTTTAATTATTATAAATTGAATAAAACTTTTAATATTTTTTAATTAATTTTTTATTTATTGGACTAGGTTATAAATTTTAAATCGATTGAAAATGTTTAAATATAGCCTTTAATTATGTAATTATTGACAAAGAAAATATAATGAAATATTATTATTCTTACAGTTAAAATATAGTAGAAGTATATAATTTACAAAATAAAACTTTTTAAAAATTTAATTTATCTTTATTTATCTTTAAATGTTATATTCTGCTTAAGAAAATATTATGCCTAAAATAAAAACTCGGAAATCAGCCTATAAACGTTATAAAAAAACAGGTGCCGGTAATTTTTTACGTCGACATGCATATAAAGGGCATCTTTTACGAAAAAAATCACAAGCACGAAAAAGAAAATTATCACAAAATCTTTGTGTTTCTACTAGTAATAGTAGAGCTATTAAATTAATGTTACCTTATTAAATTTTTTAAAATGGTCAGAATTAAAAGAGGGAATGTAGCTCGAAAACATCGTAAAAAAATTTTACAATTAGCAAAAGGATTCCGCGGTTCACATTCACGTCTTTTTAGAATCGCAAATCAACAAGTTATGAAAGCTTTAAGATACTCATATGTTGGTCGTAAGCAAAAAAAACGTAATTTTAGAAAACTTTGGATTACAAGAATTAATGCGGCTTCAAGAATGAGTGGATTATCTTATAGTCGTTTAATTCATAATTTTAAAAAGTCTAATATAGAATTAAATCGAAAAATGTTATCACAAATTGCCATATTAGATACAGCAACTTTTAAAGAACTTATAAACCTTTCAAAATAATAATTAATTTTAAATTTATGGTTACAAAATTACATAAATTTAATTAAGTAGTTTTGTAACTTATAATAAATTCTAAAAACTATTAACTAATTATTATTTTATGACAATTGATGAAGATCTAGATAAATTACTTGACAATTTACCTTTTTTTATTAAAGAACATTTAAATAACCACCCTCATAAAGAAAAATTGATGGAAATTGTCATGGATCTCGGCAGACGTCCAGAAGCACGATTTACAACAGGTCCCGAATATATATCACAAAAAATTATTTCATGGCAAGATATTGAATATACAACAAAACGTATAAGTAAATTTAGTAATGATAATAGAGCTGGAATAGAACGTACATTACATAGAATAAGTTGTATTAGAAATCGTCAATTTTTAATTAATGGTTTAACTTGCCGGGTAGGAAGAGCTATTTTTGGAACAATTTGTTTAGCGCGTGACATATTAGAATCAGGGCAATCAATTTTAATTTTAGGAAAACCAGGAGTCGGAAAAACAACTATTATACGTGAAATCGCTAGAGTACTATCAGATGAAATGGAAAAACGAGTAATTATTGTTGATACTTCAAATGAAATTGCCGGTGATAGTGATATTCCTCATCCAGGAATTGGAAGAGCTCGTCGAATGCAAGTTTCGCAAACTGATTTACAACACCAAGTAATGATTGAAGCAGTTGAAAATCATATGCCACAAGTCATTATAATTGATGAAATTGGAACAGAGTTAGAGGCTTTAGCGGCAAGAACTATTGCAGAAAAAGGTGTTCAATTAGTTGGAACTACTCATGGTAATTGCCTTGAAAATTTAATAAAAAATCCGCCTCTTGCCGATTTAATAGGAGGAATTCAATACGTCACATTAAGTGATGATGAAGCTAAAAGAAGAGGAACACAAAAAAGTATATTAGAACGAAAAGCTTATCCAGCTTTTCAAATTGCAATTGAAATTAATGAGCAAAATTTATGGACTATACACGAAAATGTTAAAGATTCGATAGATTTATTGTTACGAGGCAATTTTGCAATTACACAAATTCGTCAATTAACACGAAGTGAAAAAACAATTATAAAATATAAAACCCTTCCGACAAATAAATTAGCTAAGAATTCTACTATTCCTCAAAAACCAATTTCCTCTATTCGAAAGAGTTGGGTTAATATAAATATCGAAAACGATATCCATTCAATTAACTTAAAACAAAAGAAATTAGTTATTTATTCATATTCACTTTCATATAATTTATTAAAAGAAGTTATTGCACGATTAGAAGTTGACATAATATTAACAAAAGAAATTAAAAAAGCAAGCTTAATTATTGGTTTAAAAAAACATCTTCAACAAAATAAAAAACTGCAAAAATTAGCAAAACAAAAAAATATACCAATCTATGGAGTAAATAGAAGTAGTATTTATCAGGTTGCAAAATTAATTCAATTTATTATGTTATAAATCGTTTTTTGTATTATAATTCAGTGTGTGATTTGTTTAATATTCTAGTATAGGAAATTAGTATGTCAGAAAAAGAAACACTTGAAAAATTACAAACTATTGTTAGTAATCAATTAGGTATAGAAAAAGAAAAAGTTGTCCCATCTGCTGATTTTACAAAAGAATTAGGTGCAGATTCATTAGATGTTGTTGAATTAGTAATGGCATTTGAAGAAGAATTTGAAATTGAAATTGATGATGAAGTTGCTGGCGAAATGTCGACTGTTCAAGATGCTTTAAACTACATTTTAGCAAACAAATAAGATTAAAAATATCACTATTTATTAAGAATTTAATAAATGGTAATATTTTTAAATTCTATCTAATTAAATTAATAAAAATGAATACTATTTTTAATCAAATTCGTGAAATTTTAAATAAACATTATAGC